TTATTCAAGATGGATTGTTAGTGTATTTCAATCCTAAAAAGAAAGCAGTACCAATTTGGTACTGCTTTTTCCGTCTAATTTTTCTTAAAAGTGATAGTTATTGCGAACAGAGCACAATAACTGTTTATTATGCATCCAGCAGGAATTGAACCCGCGACTTCCCAATTATGAGTTGGGTGCAACTATTTTCTAAAAAAAAAAAATGTAAATATCACTAACTTGTGTGAGAGTTGCATTGCAAGTGCAACAAATTAATAACTAAACTAAATAATAGAATCGTTTCATTATTAGTTGGTGTTGGTTTTCGGGGCTTAGAACCATTCATTCTGGAAATGGAATGACCGTAGACAGAGACTGCTAATTAGTTTGGGGCGGACGTAGCCAAGTGGTTCCAAGGCAGTGGATTGTGAATCCACCACGCGCGGGTTCGATCCCCGTCGTTCGCCCGGTAAAAAAAAATCGACCGGATTCAATTCATTGTGATTTTCTATTAATGAATCAAATGATGAGTGGTTGACGATATATTTGTGTATATATGTTGTTACATAAATATAACAAAATAGAAGAATAAAATATAGATATTTTATTATTTTGTAAATGTAAAAAAAAAAAAGCTGAATCGACGGTAAGATTGGAATCTTTCCAAAACAACTATTTACTTATGGTTATTTCAATGAATAAATTGAAATAACGATACACGACACATTTAACATCATATATAACATAACAAAAGCATTCATTATCCTCTTCTCATTTGTCATGCAGTAAATTATTCTATTATATAGAATAGAGAGAAATAAGTCTTAATTAGCGGGGAGTTCCCGTTTCAAATTAATGAAAAAATTTGCATTTATTGTGGAAATGAAGGATTCTTTGCTTGGCTTCCTCCATTTACTCAGGATAAAATGAGGGTGAGGGAGCTAAAAAAAAAGCAAACAATGTTACAAAGAATGTAATGTAACATACTAGAATTTATTTACTGTTATCATATCAAATAAGGCAAAGTTAAACTCAAAATTAGATCAAACGAATAACAAGTTCGGAAGATAAAAAATAAAGAAAAGGATATCAAAAGATGAAAATAGCAGTTTATGGAAAAGGCGGAATCGGTAAATCAACCACTAGTTGTAATATTTCAATTGCCCTAGCTAGACGTGGTGAAAAAGTGTTACAGATTGGATGTGATCCCAAACATGATAGTACTTTTACTCTTACAGGATTTTTGATACCTACAATTATAGATACTTTGCAGTCCAAAGATTATCATTATGAGGATATTTGGTCCGAAGATGTCATTCATAAAGGTTATGGAGGGGTAGATTGTGTGGAAGCTGGGGGGCCGCCTGCAGGTGCTGGATGCGGGGGATATGTGGTAGGAGAGACTGTGAAATTGTTAAAAGAATTAAATGCATTTTACGAATATGATATAATCTTATTTGATGTATTGGGTGACGTGGTTTGTGGAGGTTTTGCTGCTCCGTTGAACTATGCAGATTACTGTCTCATTATTACAGATAATGGATTTGATGCATTATTTGCAGCTAATCGTATTACTGCTTCTATAAGGGAAAAAGCTCGTACACATCCACTCCGATTAGCAGGTTTGGTTGGAAATCGCACATCTAAAAGAGATCTTATCAATAAATATGTAGAAGCCTGTCCAATGCCCGTAATAGAAGTGTTACCTCTTATTGAAGATATTCGAATTTCGAGGGTAAAGGGGAAAACCTTATTTGAAATGGTTGGATCCGAACCATCTCTTAACTATGTATGTGAATATTATTTAAACATAGCGGATCAAATATTGTCCCAACCAGAAGGTATTGTGCCAAAGGAGATTCCAGATCGGGAATTATTCAATCTACTCTCTGACCTTTATCTCAATCCTATTGATGAGGGGAAACATCAAAATAATAAGGAAAATTTACTTGGGTTTACGACGATTTAATCCACATAGTTATAATCATTTATGTCAGTGAAAATTGATGAAACTCTCATTGTCGAATGTGAGACAGGTAATTATCATACTTTTTGTCCAATTAGCTGTGTATCTTGGTTATATCAAAAAATTGAAGATAGTTTCTTTTTAGTTGTGGGTACAAAGACATGCGGTTATTTTCTGCAAAATGCACTTGGAGTAATGATTTTTGCAGAACCTCGCTATGCAATGGCAGAATTGGAAGAAGGAGATATCTCGGCTCAATTGAATGATTATGAAGGATTAAAAAAACTCTGTATTCGAATAAGAAAAGATAGAGACCCTAGCGTTATTATATGGATAGGTACTTGTACTACAGAGATAATAAAAATGGATTTGGAAGGTATGGCACCCAAACTAGAATGGGAAATTGGAATCCCAATTCTAGTGGCAAGAGCGAATGGACTCGATTATGCCTTTACTCAAGGAGAAGATACTGTGTTAGCTGCCATGGCACATCGTTGTCCAGAACCGGAATTCTCCGTTCGTGAACGAAAACAAACTATACAACATTTTTTGACTTTTCATTCTAAAAAAAAAGAGGAATTGGTTGAATATGCAAATCACCCTTCCTTAGTTCTTTTTGGATCTTTGCCGTCCAACGTCGCTTCTCAACTAAATCTAGAATTAAAACGTCAATCCATCAAGGTATCAGGTTGGTTACCTGCTCAAAGATATACCGATCTTCCATCATTGGGTGACGGAGTTTATGTTTGTGGTGTTCACCCATTTTTGAGTCGGACAGCGACAACTTTGATAAGACGCGAAAAATGTCAATTAGTTGCAGCTCCTTTTCCTATTGGTCCAGACGGAACGCGTGCTTGGATTGAAAAGATTTGTCCTGTATTTGGTGTTGAACCCCAAGGTTTGGAGGAAAGGGAGGAACGAATATGGGAAAGTTTAAAAGATTATCTTGATTTGGTACACGGTAAATCTGTCTTTTTCATGGGAGATAATCTGCTAGAAATATCTCTAGCAAGATTCTTAATCAGATGTGGAATGATTGTTCATGAAATTGGCATTCCATATATGGATAGACGATATCAAACTGCTGAATTATCACTTTTACAAGATACATGTATAAAGATGTGTGTACCAATACCACGAATTGTGGAGAAACCGGATAATTCGAATCAAATACGACGTATACGCGAATTACAACCCGATTTAGCTATCACGGGAATGGCTCATGCTAACCCGCTAGAAGCAAGAGGAATTAGTACTAAATGGTCAGTTGAATTTACTTTTGCCCAGATTCATGGGTTTGCCAATGCAAGAGATGTACTTGAATTGGTTACCCGACCTCTACGTCGTCAGAAAAATTTAGAAGACTTGGGCCGAACCACTTTGGTCAGAAAAGAATAAGTTTAAATTGAAGATAATGAAATCCATCTAATTTGATTTTAATTCTTATTATTAGAATAACGGGAGATTTGAAATCATTATAGAAATCATTTCAAATCTCCCGTTATTATATGACTTTTGTATTAAAGTCATTTCTCTAACATTCTTTATTTTCCTTTTTTTAGATAAACTTAGACAAATGTAGTGTAGAGGTACGTATAAAGCACGAGATTAGAAAAATTGATATCAAAACTCTATTTTTATTTATTAATAGAATGGAATGAATGGAATTGAAATTGATAAATTTTATTGTTTTAGAACATATATAATATACATTATATTACTATTTTCTTTTTTAATGTTTTATTAGATGGGATATACATAGATCAATACATATAGATCTATGTTTACGTGGATAAACTCTTTTATGCTTCATTCTTTTTTTTTTGCACTCAATGAGAATCTTGTATTTCATAAAAATCAGGTGCAATATAGTCTTTGCGCAAAGGCCACCCAATCCAACTTTCTGGCATCAATATACGTTTTAGATATGGATGACTTTCATAAAATATTCCCAACATATCATAAGATTCCCGTTCCTGGAAATTAGCACCTTTCCAAATACATAGAACAGACGGGATTCTGGGATCTTCCCTTGGGACAAATACTTTTATACACACTTCTTCGGGTTCATCTGCATTATCGTTTATTCTCGTAAGATGATATACACTAGCTAAGGAACCTCCTGGTGCTACATCATAAGCGCATTGAGAACGGAGATAATTAAAACCATAAACATATAAAGCTACGGCTACAGAGACCCAATCTTCAGATTTGATTTGTAATGTTTCTGTGCCTTGGTAATCAAAACCCAAAGGTCTATGAGCCAACTTATGCTTGGCTAGCCAAGCAGATAACCGACCTTGCATTTGATTACTATTTATTGTCAAAGTATCTGTATAAGGATTTGACATTTTTCATGGAATTTTCAAAATTTATTTCCTGCTCGTTACTTTTTACTCACGATTATTCATTCGCCAGCAAACTCTCGTATTTTCAAATGTTTCAAAGGGTATGATATCTCTGAAATCGATTCAGATGTTTTGGGAGTGATCTCTAAAGTTGATTTACGAGATTCATAAGATTGATGAAAAAACTTATCCCCCTTATTTTCAATAATAATACTGGACCCAATATGAAACCTATGCTTTCTACTGAAATACCTCTTTCTTTGTTGAAACTCATATCTATCTTCAGATATTTCTTGAGCTATTTTTTCACGAAGTTTTATTATAGCATCTATAATAGCTTCTGGTTTAGGAGGACAACCCGGCAAATAGATATCCACAGGAATTAACTTATCTACTCCGCGAACGGTACTATAAGAATCTGTACTAAACATTCCTCCTGTAATAGTACAGGCTCCCATAGCAATTACATATTTGGGTTCCGGCATTTGTTCATATAATCTCACTAAAGAAGGAGCCATTTTCATGGTCACAGTTCCGGCTGTTATAAGTAAGTCGGCTTGCCTAGGACTGGATCTTGGCACCAAACCGTAACGATCAAAGTCGAATCGCGAACCTATTAATGAAGCAAATTCGATAAAACAACAACTAGTACCATAAAGGAGCGGCCATAGACTAGAAAGTCTCGCCCAATTGGACAGATCGTTTAGAGTAGTGGAAATCACTGAATTTGGAGTTGCTTGATGAAGTAAAGATGATTCTATAGGATTTATCGCCGGCTTTAGATTGAGATAATTTTCTACTCGTCTTTTATCATTCCAAAATTTGGGGGTTAAGACCATTCCAATGCTCCTTTTCTCCATGCATAAACTAAACCAACAATTAAAATGATCACGAAAATAAAAGCTTCTATAAATGTAAATAGCCCCAAAATATCAAAACTCATAGCCCACGGATAGAGAAAGACTGTTTCCACATCAAAAACAACGAAAACTAAAGCAAACATATAATAGCGAATTCTAAATTGGATCCAAGTATCTCCCATTGGTTCTATACCTGATTCGTAACTAGTGGCTTTCTCCGGTCCTTTATTTATTGGAGCCAAACTTCTTGAAATTGAGAATGCCAGAATCGGAATAAGACTGGATATGGATAAATATATCCAAAAAGTATCATATTCAGAAAATAGAAACATAAATAGATGATTCCTGTTTTGTTTCAATAAATCGAATTCTTTTATTTGTTGTATTGTCCATTTATTAATCGCTTCTCTCCCCTCCTGAATGATTCATTATCATTTTTGTACATTAATTCAATGTTTCGTCTGTGACTTAACACGGAAATGAATAAAAGAATATTTTGTATTGAATAAAAAAAAATGAGGAAATGGTTCGAACCCGTGCAATTCGGCAGACTTCACGTTAGTTCGTGTTGTAACGTGTTAATATGGTTTGATGTAAGGGAATTTTATCTATTGAAAGGTCGTTATTTCTAACGATGTGAGATGTGCCAACAAATTAAAAAGACAACCGAGTTCGATTAGAACCAATTATCCACCCGTGGAATATATAAAATCTTTCATAAACAAAATAAAAAGATTATGTATGTGCTCATATTTAGTTCGACACGATGTCCGATCTGTTCTTCTTTATAACAGAGATATTGAAGAATAAGAGTCTGCTCTGGATCGCAGTCGAAAGACTATTTCATTCTATTATGAATAATTCCAAAATTTTTTGTATTTTCGTATTTCCTCTTTACTTTTTCTTTCATGATCTTCTGTGTAAGTCGTCAGTTCCTTTAAATAGCAAATAAATTGGATGCTTTTTTTCATTTAAGACTAGCATCGGATCATGAGGACAATATGAGCGAGAAAACATAGAAGAGTTTTCTAATTGTATAGGGCTATACGGGCTCGAACCGTAGACCTTCTCGGTAGAACAGATCAAATTTCTTATTACCAAAATGATTTGAACTGTTCCAAGAACCCAATATGCATTTTTATTGCATTGGGCTCTTTCATTAACTGATGGAAAAATAAGTTAGTCTGCCATTCTTTTCCGGAACAGAACAGATAATAAGATGGCTCCGTTTGCTTGAAACGAATCATTTTTCGGAAGCAATCCCAAAGTGCTTCAAAAGATTCCCTTGACGTAGGTCTGTCATGCTTAGACATAAATTCTCCAAATGGAGTCTCTCTCACCCCAAAATAAGAATATGAGACTTCATACACCTCAAAGTTCATAGAGCGAAAAGAAATGTTTTTTGAGATCCTCGTACGTATTATACTCATTATGTCTGACATTGAATGCCCCCGAGATTGACCATATCAACTAGATCTATAGTTCGAATCATAGAACGAACTTCATTTTTGTCATGCTATTGTTCTCCTAATTCATAGAGTAAGACTAAAATCTATATTATGAACCGAATGAAATAATAAACTCTTCTGAAAACCATTGGCGCACGTGTAAACGAGGTGCTCTACCTAGCTGAGCTATAGCCCTTCACAGTTTAGTCTTAAAAATATACTAATAAAATAGATCACTTTCTGTCAAGATGATATTTGATTTAATCATTCTTAAGGGCATATTGTTTATATGTCTAATTATGCCTAGAATTTAGGTATGACTCAATAAAGAACCTACTTAACTCAGTGGTTAGAGTATCGCTTTCATACGGCGAGAGTCATTGGTTCAAATCCAATAGTAGGTAAAACTTATTTGCTCCAATTGAGTAATAAATCGGAGCAAATAAGTTTTACTCTGTTTTGAATAAAATAAATTCGTGAATAAAAAAGAAAAATTCATTCCATTTTGAAATAATGATAATGAATCCATTTTGAGGTCATTATCGAAGTTGAACTTTACAAAGAAAGAGATTACTAAGTAAAAGTTAGAACTCCAAAATGATTATTGACTGATTAACTCATTACAGAGCATTTGTGCTTTTTTAGGTTTTTTTGCTAACAATTAGCAATTGGAATCAATATCCTATTTATTATTTATGAGAACCAATCCTTTTATTTTTGGGGTTTCCGCACTTGTCGAAAAGAAGGCAGGACGTATTGCTCAGATCATCGGCCCAGTACTAGATGTATCTTTCCCTCCAGGTAGTATGCCTAGAATTTACAATTCTTTGATAGTTAAAGATAACGATACAACTGGTCAACCAATAAGTGTGACTTGTGAGGTACAACAATTATTAGGAAATAATAAAGTTAGAGCTGTCGCTATGAGTGCTACAGACGGTTTGATGAGAGGAATGAAAGTAATTGATACAGGAGGGCCACTTAGTGTTCCAGTTGGTGAAACTACTCTCGGGAGAATTTTTAATGTTCTTGGGGAACCCGTGGATAACTTAGGTCCTGTAGATGCTCTCACAACATCTCCTATTCATAGATCTGCTCCTGCCTTTACACAGTTGGATATCAAATTTTCAATCCTTGAAACAGGCATTAAAGTGGTGGATCTTTTAGCTCCTTATCGCCGTGGGGGAAAAATTGGATTATTCGGGGGAGCTGGAGTGGGTAAAACAGTCTTGATTATGGAATTAATCAACAACATTGCTAAGGCTCATGGAGGGGTTTCTGTGTTTGGTGGAGTGGGAGAACGTACCCGTGAAGGAAATGATCTTTACAAGGAGATGAAAGAATCGGGAGTCATTAATGAACAAAATATATCCGAATCCAAAGTAGCTCTGGTTTATGGTCAGATGAATGAACCACCAGGAGCTCGTATGAGAGTAGGTTTAACTGCTTTAACTATGGCTGAATATTTCCGAGATGTCAATAAACAAGATGTACTTCTATTTATTGACAATATCTTCCGTTTTGTCCAAGCAGGATCAGAGGTATCCGCATTATTAGGCAGAATGCCTTCCGCAGTGGGTTATCAGCCAACTCTTAGCACGGAAATGGGTTCTTTACAAGAGAGAATAACTTCTACGAAAGAAGGATCTATAACCTCCATTCAAGCAGTTTATGTACCTGCAGATGACTTGACTGATCCCGCTCCTGCTACAACATTTGCACATTTAGATGCTACTACTGTACTATCGAGAGGATTAGCTGCCAAGGGCATCTATCCAGCGGTAGATCCGCTAGATTCCACATCAACTATGCTCCAACCTTCGATCGTAGGCAAAGAACATTATGAAACTGCGCAAGGAGTTAAACAAACTTTGCAACGTTATAAGGAACTTCAAGATATTATAGCTATTCTTGGATTAGACGAATTATCAGAAGACGATCGTTTAATCGTGGCAAGAGCAAGAAAAATTGAACGGTTTTTGTCACAACCCTTTTTTGTAGCAGAGGTATTTACCGGTTCCCCCGGTAAATATGTGAGTCTAATAGAGACGATTAGAGGTTTTCAAATGATCCTTTCCGGAGAATTAGATGGTCTACCCGAACAGTCTTTTTATTTGGTAGGTAACATTGATGAAGCTACCGCAAAGGCTATGAACTTAAAAGAAATTTAAAAAAAAAAAATGAACCTAAATCTTCGTGTACTCACTCCCAATCGAGTTGTTTGGGATTCAGAAGTTCAAGAAATAATACTTACTACCAATAGTGGTCAAATGGGTGTATTACCCAATCATATTGCAATTGTAACAGCTTTGGATATAGGAGTCATGAAAATACGACTCAATGCCCAGTGGTCCACTATGGCTTTGATGGGTGGTTTTGCCAAAATAGGCAATGATGAAATCACATTATTGGTAAATAATGCAGAAAGAGGTATTGATATAGATCTTCAAGAGGCTCAGGAAAGTTTTAGACTAGCGAAAGCTGATCGTGCGCGAGCTGAAGGCAAGAGACAAGCAATCGAGGCTGATGTGGCTCTCAAAAGAGCCAGAACACGACTAGAGGCTGCTGATGCAATTTTATTAAGATAAAGAATTAATCTACGAAATTGTAATTGTAAGTAAATAGATTCCAATCCTAAGGAAGTCTTTAACTGTCTGATCCAATAACTAGGCACATTTCCACCTATGCCCATGCCGTCTTCTATTGCAATTTATTTGTTTTATTTTCTTCTTCGCCTAAAGTGAAGAAATCTACCACATTTCACTATTTAATAATAGAATAAATTGGAATTGCCGAAAGGTCCTCAGGTCAAACTAAGAAATTAGGTTGCATCATACATACAAAACATGATACAATATAACTTGAATGAAAGAAAAACCTTTTTGACAATAGAGGCTACAAAATGAGTATTTTGTACAAAAATTTTTTATTGTAATACAATAGTAATACAATACAAAAGGGATTCTTTACGTTCGACACCCAGGTCGAGTAGACCTTGTTCTTGTAAGAGCTATTAACCAATAAATCATAGGGAGGGACTTATTTATGTCACCAAAAACAGAGACTAAAGCAAGTGTCGGATTCAAAGCGGGTGTTAAAGATTACAGATTAACTTATTATACTCCGGAATATCAGACCAAAGATACTGATATCTTGGCAGCATTCCGAGTCACTCCTCAACCTGGAGTGCCCCCCGAAGAAGCGGGAGCAGCGGTAGCTGCCGAATCTTCCACTGGTACGTGGACCACTGTTTGGACCGATGGACTTACCAGTCTTGATCGCTACAAGGGGCGATGCTATGATATTGAACCCGTTCCTGGAGAAGAAACTCAATTTATTGCCTATGTAGCTTACCCTTTAGACCTTTTTGAAGAAGGCTCTGTGACTAACCTGTTTACTTCTATTGTAGGTAATGTATTTGGATTCAAAGCTTTACGGGCTCTACGTCTGGAAGATTTACGAATTCCTCCTGCTTATTCAAAAACTTTTCAAGGCCCACCACATGGTATTCAAGTAGAAAGAGATAAATTAAACAAATATGGTCGTCCTTTATTGGGATGTACTATCAAACCAAAATTGGGTCTATCTGCCAAGAATTATGGTAGAGCGGTTTATGAATGTCTCCGTGGTGGACTTGATTTTACCAAGGATGATGAAAACGTGAATTCCCAGCCATTTATGCGCTGGAGAGATCGTTTCTGCTTTTGTGCAGAAGCACTTTATAAAGCTCAGGCTGAGACGGGTGAGATTAAGGGACATTACCTGAATGCGACTGCAGGTACATGTGAAGAAATGATTAAAAGAGCAGTATTCGCCAGAGAATTGGGAGTTCCTATAGTCATGCATGACTATCTGACTGGAGGTTTTACGGCAAATACTTCGTTGGCTCATTATTGCCGAGATAACGGCCTACTTCTTCACATTCACCGCGCAATGCACGCAGTTATTGACAGACAAAGAAATCATGGTATGCACTTCCGTGTACTGGCTAAAGCACTACGTATGTCTGGTGGAGATCATATTCATGCTGGTACTGTAGTAGGTAAACTTGAAGGAGAACGAGAAGTCACTTTGGGTTTTGTTGATCTATTGCGTGATGATTTTATTGAAAAAGACCGAAGTCGTGGTATTTATTTCACTCAAGATTGGGTCTCTATGCCGGGTGTCCTGCCTGTAGCTTCAGGAGGTATTCACGTTTGGCATATGCCTGCTCTGACCGAGATCTTTGGAGATGATTCCGTATTACAGTTTGGTGGAGGGACTTTGGGGCACCCTTGGGGAAATGCACCTGGTGCAGTGGCTAATCGGGTCGCTTTAGAAGCTTGTGTACAAGCTCGTAATGAAGGACGTGATCTTGCGCGTGAAGGTAATGAAGTGATCCGCGAAGCTACTAAATGGAGTCCTGAACTAGCTGCCGCTTGTGAAGTATGGAAGGAAATCAAATTTGAATTTGATACGATTGATCGCTTGTAATCGAGTGACTTTCGTCTGTTTGGTCCCTTAATCGAAGCGAGCTCGGCCCAATCTTTTCTTTTAAGATTGAGCCGAATACCGAATGGATGGGAATAGAATAGTTCGGCTAGAGGAAAGGTATTTGCCTAATATCTAATATTCTAGATTACTCGATGGGGTCGGTGGATCAGTAGATCCAGGCCCGGGGGGGCAAGGGCCTGCAATCTATTCTAGCTCGCACCCAAACTGAGCTAAAGTATGATGGTTTGTATTTGTGTCTATTAAAAGTTAAGTTGTACACGTAACAATATATATAGAAAAAAGATGAGAAAATGTGTGAAGAAAACAAAGATTCTGAGAAAATGTGTGAAGAAGACAAAGATTCTGAGAAAATGTGTGAAGAAGACAAAGATTCTGAGAAAATGTGTGAAGAAGACAAAGATTCTGAACATATCGACGAAACAAAACCCGTAGAAAACAGATTGAATTCGGAACGTTTTAAACATTTGTGGGTTTTGTGCGAGAATTGTGAGACCGTTATATATAAAAAATTTTTTTTAGAACAAAAAGGTGTTTGTGAGGAATGCGGGGCAACGCTACAGATCACTAGTTCAGAGCGAATTGAATTATTAATTGATAATGGCACTTGGTGTCCTATGGACATGAATTTTTCTAGTACAAATGTGTTAGAAAAACAGCATACGACGTTTGACATCAAAGCGGTTCAAAGGCTCTCAACTATGTTGTACATAATAATTAAGAACAAATATTTTGATTTTGAATTTTTTCACAAAGAAAAAAATGGGTTGAAAACATTAGTAGGATACAATATTACTCTTGTTAATATCGTTAAGGTTGTATTAGAAAAGAAATTCATAAAATATCTGAGTTTAGACAAAAAGGAACCTATTCCGTTATTACAAACGGAAACTATTAGGATATTAAAAAATATTATTGATACAGGTTTGAAAACAGTTCAATTTGTCCTTTTTGAAATACATAAAAAAATAACACATGAATTAGCGCGACTTGCGTTTTTCTCTCTTTTTTCATATATTTTAAATGATGATGCTGCAGGGATGAAAGCTATACAACGCCCTAGATGGTTCATTCCCGTTATATGGTTCATTTTTTTAAAGACATTTTTTTTTAAAGGTAGATTTGTAGTAGAAGATACATCATTTTTTGATGAACTTTTCTATTCATTGTCTTATGAAATTCTATCTCTATTGTCAATAGATGGTATGCACGATTTTATAGATTCTATAGATGATCTGCGCGATTTTCTAGGTCGTATGACCCATTTCACAGATGAAGCACTAGAAGCAATCGACCACGACTATCTGACTATCGAAGAAATAAACAGCATGGATCTGCTGGATTTTAGCGATCTTTTTCCTGATGATATTTTTAGCGATCTTTTTACTGATGATATTTATATTGATATTGATATTGATGATGATGATGATATTGATATTTTGGGAGATTTGATCGGACAGGTAGAAAGAATGTATCCGCATCCTTTTATGGATCTTTTTCCTGCTAATTCTATTCAACCTGTACAATCTTTAATGGATTTGATTGAAAAGAACATTTTCACAAATTTGACCTTCCTAATTAAATTAATTAAACAATTAACCAATTTAAAAGAACAATTAGTATCACAAGATAAGTTCTTGAAAGTAACGGCGGTACACTTAGTGAAAATAGCATTTGATTTTCCGGAAGAAAAAAGAAAAGCAAGGAAAATAAAAAAACTATTTCCTTTTTATCCAGGAAATAATCCAGAGACAAATTACTGTTTATGGCTGCGAAAACATACGGCGATATGTTTGATGGAAAGATATCTGGTTTTGAAAAATTTTCAATATTGGTTTAAATCTCGTTGTTGTGGTTTACTTAAAGGAGAAGAATTCTATCGGTTCGGTTCCGATATTCTAGTAGAATACATTAACAAAGAAGTAGAATACAGAAAAAAAGAAGATCGCTATGAGTGTGATAATAGCATTGATGATATCATATTTTATGAAAAAATAGACGATAATATCGTAGAAGATCGCTATAGACGCTATCTCGACGAAGATCCCTATGAGTGTGATGATAGCATTGATCATATCATACATGATGAGGAAGATGAGGAACTACACTCTATCGACAAACATCTAATACTCTATTACAAGAAAAATGAAAAAGATTGTGACAGTAATTTGCAGTTGTGGAGCCTCAATTACAAGAAAGATTCATGGTCATGGTTGAGTACTGAACCTGTGAGTGAAGAGGTTAAAATATTATTTCTAGATTTACTAGAGATAATGAAAGATTTTTCTACAATAACACTAGATAGCAAAGAAAAATTTTGTAAGAAAAACGAAGAAACTTATATAGAGGATATTGAAGATACTGAGGATATTGAAGATACTGAGGATATTGAAGATACTGAGGATATTGAAGAAGAATATCCTTTAACTTATGCTTCTTTAACTAAAGAAGAAAAAGAGTATGTCGACGCTGGTGTAAAACTAATTAAGAGTACACTTAATCTAGGAAAGGACGAATTTATAGACATAGAAACAGAAGAACAATGTTATGACGATTATAACACTTCCTATCAAAAAGAAACAGGTTTACCCGACGCTATTCAAACAGGCATAGGTCAAATAAATGGTCTTCCTGTCGCACTCGGAGTTATGGATTTTCAATTCATGGGAGGCAGTATGGGATCGGTAGTGGGTGAGAAAATAACCCGTTTAATACAGTATGCTACTGAGCATCTCCTTCCATTAATTCTCGTATGTGCTTCTGGCGGAGCTCGTATGCAAGAAGGAAGTTTTAGCTTAATGCAAATGAATAAGATAGCTGCTGTGTTGCATACACATCAAAAGGAAAAAAGATTGCCATATATTTCAGTTCTTACATCTCCGACAACTGGTGGAGTCACTGCTAGCTTTGGTATGTTAGCTAATGTCACGATTGTCGAGCCAAATGCATACATTGCATTTGCGGGTAAAAGAGTTATTGAGCAGACATTAAACCAGATAGTAGATGATGAAGATCAAGTATCTGATTCTTTATTTGATTTTGGAATGTTTGATAGTATGGTTCCACGAGCTCTTTTAAAAAATGTTCTGAGCGAAATAATTGAATTATACATGGAATTCAATTAATAAATGGTCTAGTTACGAATTTGCCATATTTCTATTGACATAACGTTTCATTATGAGCTATAATTATATTGTAATGATACATAATGATACATAGTTTAGAATTCTATTATATGATACAGATGATAGATAATCTGTAAATCTATAAGATTTCATTATTAAACTAAAACCAGGTGATTCTATTCCACTTTTTCCTTCAAAATTCAAATATAATTCTATTCCACTTTTTCCTTCAAAATTCAAATCTAAAAATCTAAATAATTGTATGAATTGTATAATAATTAGGCAGAAGGGGGTAATGAGAAATGGGTAGATTTATGGTATTCCTAGTGGTTTACTATGTCGTCAGCAAAATTTTCCGCTAGGTCAGAATTGAATTTCAGGGATAGGTTGAATTAGAATAGAACGAAGGCTAATGTTTTAGCCAGGTCAGGTAATGTTCCCTTAGGTTTGTCGAGTAATAAATTGAATTTCAGGTTCGGATGGATTGAATCCAATATAAGGGAGGCTAATGTTTTAGCCTTCCTTCAGGTCTAGGTCAGGTATATTTCTAAAAAAACATGTAAATCGAACAATATTTATTACATATCTAATAATGACCTGGAGATCATTGAAATATAACCTTTCCTCTCTGATAGAGTATATTATAATAAGAATATAGATTAATAACTTAATAAGAATAGAGGTAGAATTATACTATTTGCTTAAGGACTATAAACTGCTCCAGTTAAAGTTATATCAAGATGATATAAGGAACTCATTTAAATTCAAACCACTAAGCCTTGTTATACATATAGAAAAGCTAATAACAAACATTCTTTCCTTATAGCTAGTAAGGAATCAATTAGAGGAATTGGATTCTACAATGATGGATGATTTTATATTATAAGGAAGAAGACGAAGAATAATTTGAGAGTAAAAAAAATATGTTACCATTTTGAATAATGTTTATCGATTTTGTTTTTTCTTTTCAATAGAAGTCGGTTACAATATCTTAAAAACATAATTTTTTATGCAACTAGAGTATCATATAGAACTATAGTTTAATTCTATTTATTTGACTATAATAAAGGTGGATACAGGCATTTTTATTTGTAAATGATAGCAAAGGAGAAATATTTATGTATGAAGTTCAATGTCTAGATTTCGTACTTACAGAGAAAAGTGTTAATCTATTTGAGAAAAATCAATATATTTTCAATGTCGATTCGGGATCAAATAAAACAAAGATCAAAAATTGGATTGAACTTTTCTTCAATGTTAAAGTAATAGGAGTCAATAGTTATCGACCTCCGCAAAAGAAAGAAAAAAGAGGAAATAGAAAACAAATAATGAAACATAGAATGCATTATAAACGTATTATTATTACATTAAAATCAGGTGATTCTATTCCACTTTTTCCTTCAAAATGAAACTTATTGGAATTGTCAAACATGAACACCCGTTCGTACAGGACTTTGATTCCGGGCACACGTGATAAATCTCTATCAAGTTTTGATGAAAAAGTCCAATCGCATCCACAAAAGAAATTGACTTCTGGCCGGCATCGTTGTGGGAAAGGTCGTAATAACAGTGGAATTATTACCATACGTCATAGAGGAGGAGGTCACAAGCGTCTGTATCGTCAAATTGATTTTCGACGGAGTGAAAAAAACATACTGGGAAAAATTGTAACAATAGAGAGTGACCCTAATAGAAGTGCATATATCTGTCTTGTGCACTATAGAAATGGTAAAAAGACATATATTTTGCATCCGAGAGGGATTATGATTGGAGATACTATTATTTCCGGTGCAAGAGCCCCCATATCAATGGGAAATGCCCTATCTTTGAGTGCGGTTTGAATTATTAATTGTACGTAATCGGAAATAACCGATTGGGTTTACAGCAAAACCTTAAAATCTATCACTGATCCAACTAAAATACTTTGATGGGATCAATCCCAAAGGGAAACTGAGGATAAAGAACAGCGGGTGATTGAGTTCAATAGTTTCTGAATTAATTATTGAGAGATATGATAATATGGAGAAGACTTAATTGTCTGAAGCAGAAACAACTAAGGTAAAGGAACCCTTGTTCTGAAGAGAAAAACAAGTAACTCACATTTGATTTGATGGTCAAAGGCAGATTCGAAGCTGAACAGTGACAAATAGTTTTAAAAATATTTCAAATGCCTCCTACGTTATCCGGAAGATGCGAAAGCATTAACGTAATTTAATAAAGTCATTCATTCTGAATGCTACATGAAAAAATAACATAAGCCAGATGATGGAATAAAGAAACCTAGGATGTACAGAATAAGGACATAAGGAATGGAAACCTTCATCTTAAGTCTCTATATAAAATAGATTAATAATAATCATATTCTATTCACATCCAGAAAGCTGTATGCCCTGAGAGAGGCTTGTACAGTTTGGGAAGGGATTTTTACAAATTAAAGATCTACTTCAACCAATATACCTTTAGGCACGACTATACATAATGTCGAAGTACAAGTCGGAAAAGGCGGACAATTAGCTAGAGCAGCGGGTGCTGTGGCAGAATTGATCGCAAAAGAAGGCCGATTGACCACATTAAGATTACCATCTGGAGAGGTTCGTTTAATATCTGAGAACTGCTCAGCAACAATTGGACAAGTAGGCAACGTTAAATGGAAAAATCGAACTTTAAGTAAAGCTGGGTCAAAACGTTGGCTGGGTAAACGTCCTGAAGTAAGAGGAATAGTTATGAATGCTGTAGATCATCCTCATGGGGGTGGTGAAGGAAGAGCTCCAATTGGCAGAAAAAAACCCCTGACCCCTTGGGGCTATAGCGCACTTGGAAGAAAAAGTCGGAAGAGAAATAAATATAGCGATGTTTCAATTCTTCGTCGACGTAAATAGGAATAGTTGTAAATCCATTTTTATTTTCTATCAATAAAAAGAAAGGTAATTAATTAACCATGGCACGTTCACTAAGAAAAAATACTTTTGTATCTAATGATTTGTTAAGTAAAATCGATAATCTAAACATGATTAAAGAGAAGAAGATAATAGTAACCTGGTCCCGTAGATCTGCCATTGTACCCGCAATGATTGGTCATACCATTGCTGTTCATAATGGAAAGGTACATTTACCCATTTTTATAACAAATGGTATGATAAACCACAAATTAGGAGAATTTGCACCTACTTCCATCTTCCAGGGACATGCGAAAAAGGATAAAAAATCGAAAAACGAAAAAAAAAAAAAATAACAAAAAGAAAAAAAAAMMACACACACACAAAAAAGAGAGAGAAACGATAAATAAATAAAGTATCGTTGTAAATAGTATACATTAATTCATTATGGAGGATGAAGATGAAATTGATATTTCAAAATAGGGATTTAGATTTAAATTCAACTATAAAAATACGAGCTGTAGCTAAGCATGTACGTATGTCTTCTAATAAAGCACGTAGAGTAGCCCATTTACTTCGTAATTCTACCTATATACAGGCACTTGCGATACTGACTTTCATGGATTATAGAGCATGTGAGCCTATATTCAAAGTACTTGTTTCTGCAGCCGAAAATGCATGTTCATTTATGGGTATACATAAGTGCTATTTAGCTGTCCTTGCGGCTGAAGTGAATGAAGGTCCTACTTTGAAAAGATTTCGACCTAGAGCTCGGGGTCGTGGTTATCCAATACAGAAATCCACTTGTCATATAAGTATTACATTATTTTACGATACATCATTGGATTTCTGTAATTCAACTCACGATTACATAACAGTACGATGAAACATTAAATAGAAACAAAATATTCAAATAGATGGAAGCGATTTATGCCGCAAATAAATATACTACTACTTAAAGTACTAAAAAATATGTATGGGAAACAAAATAAATCCACTTGGTTTTAGACTTGGTTTTACTCAAAACCATTATTCCCTTTGGTTTGAAGAAGGGGATTATTCCGAAGATCTACGAGAAGATGAGAGAATATATAATTGCATTGAAAATTATGTAAAATATATAAAAAGTTCTATCAATTCTAGTTATGGAGGAATTACACGTATAGAGATTCTGAAACAGACCAAATTGATTTCGGTAAATATATATATTGCATTTGTCGATTTGTTTATCGAAAAAAAAGCGCCAAGTTTTTCAAAAAAAGAAAAAATGAAGGAATTAAGAAAGGAAGTACAAAAAATGCTTGTACAAAGTATGCTTAATTCTGTAAACAGAGAACTTGTCATTTCTATAGAAAAAGTGGATACACCTTATAGAGAACCCAAAATTCTTGCGGAATATATTGCTCTACAACTAAAGGAGAGAGTTGAAATAAGAAAAATAATGAAAAAAGCTATTCAACTAGCTGAAAAGGCAGATGTAGAAGGTGTTAAAATAAAAATTAAAGGGCGTCTTAACGGAATTGAGAGAGCCCGGAAAGAATCGGCTATGAAAGGTAGAGTGCCTTTACAGACCCTTCGAGCTAAAATTGATTATTGTTATTATGCGGTTCAAACCGTCTATGGAGTATTAGGGATAAAGATTTGGATCTTTGTTTAAGATGAGCAATATCTTTCTATAATCTAACCAATCATAAATCTTAAATTCTATAAGATCAAATAAAAATTATTAAACATCTTGGAGCAGTGCTATGCTTAGTGTGCGACTCGTTGAGATCAAGCTTTTCCTTCTTTTCTAAAATGAATGGAACTCGAAATAAAAACAAATTGGTCTCTAGTACATTTGACTAAGATCCAATAAGCTAGTTATTTTAATATAGATAGTTCTATCAAAGAAACGAAAGACCTTTTCGACACGGAAAGACAAACCTATATCTCTCGTAAAAAGAGTCTTTGGTAATGCAAGAAAAGAAAAAGGGAAGGAGAAAAAGAGAAAATGAAATCTTCTTCCTTACAGTATTGTATGGTTCATAAAGCACCCTCAAAGAGCAGTGTGATAAAGCATAAGAATTATCCTGATCATTTCTATTCAGTTTATTAAAAAGAGCTTCGGATCAATGGAAACTAAGAAAATTGATTCTTATAATAATAATAAAAAGAAATTATAAATAAGAACTCCATTGCAGAGGGTATACCTAAGCAGCCATTTAAAAGCTATGGGAACGATGGAACCTGTGACTGCATAAGATCATATAGAAATCTTAATCATTCATTGGATAGGATGGCGAAATAAACCAATAAAGAATCAATTTCATTGGAGTCCAAAAGTAAACCCCAAATAACTTAGAGTTAATATTCGCCTGTAAGATACTTATTGGACATATAGAGGAATAACTAATATGTGTAATGAGTCAATACTGATTGATTCCTAGGACCTCACTATTTATGATCCCATAGATTCTTCACAAGGAGCCGGATGAGAAGAAACTTTCATATCCGGTTCTGAAATAGAGATGGAATTCAAATAGTATTATATTATACAACCATCGACTAGAACCCAAAAAGAACGAAATTTCGTCACCAACATAGGGGAAGAATCAAGGGAATATCTTCTCGGGGTAATCGCATTTGTTTTGGTAGATTTGCTCTTCAGGCATTGGAACCTGTTTGGATCACATCTGGGCAGATAGAAGCAGGACGACGAGCAATTACTCGTTATGCCCGTCGCGGCGTAAAAATATGGATACGTATATTTCCTGACAAACCTATTAGAACGAGACCTGCAGAAATACGTATGGGTTCGGGGAAAGCCAAGGGATCTCCGGAATATTGGGTATCCGTCGTCAAACCAGGTCGAATACTTTATGAAATAAGTGGAGTATCAGAGACTATAGCGAGAGCAGCTTTTCAAATCGTTGCATATAAAATGCCTATACATACTAAATTTATTACTAGTTCGCGTAAATAATGCCGAACCAAAGAGATATTTCTGGCAGAAAAAGATCATTTATTTGATCTGATCATAAATATAAATACCTTTTTTTCTGCCGAGGTAACAATTGGAGGAAAAATGATTCAGTCCCAAACTTACTTGAATGTAGCAGACAACAGTGGAGCCCGAAAATTAATGTGCATTCGAGTACTAGGAGCAGGTAATCGTAACACCGCTAATATTGGCGATATTATCATCGCTGTAATTAAAGAAGCAGCACCTAATATGCCTCTGCAAGAATCAGAAATAGTTAGAGCCGTAGTTATACGTACGTGTAAAGAACTTAAACGTAGCGATGGAATGATAATACGATCTGATGACAATGCAGCAGTTGTCATTGATCAGAAAGGAAATCCAAGAGGAACTCGAGTTTTTGGTTCAGTTACTGAGGAATTGAGAGAATTGAATTTCACCAAAATAATCTCATTGGCTCCTGAAGTACTATAAATACTGATCAATTATGTAAAAGTCATGTCAGGCATATTCCTAAAAAAAGAGAAAAGATAAACATGCCTTTATATTTAGTAAATTATTAAGAATTAGTTCTTCATGGGTAACGATACTATTGCTAATCTAATGACTTATATTAGAAATGCTGACATGGTCAAAAAAAAAACAGTTCGAGTGGCGGCTACTATTATTACCGAGAAAATCACAAGGATTCTTCTACGAGAAGGCTTTATAGAGGATGTTAGGAAACATAGAGAAGGTCAAAAATATTTTTTTGTTTTAACTTCAAAATCTAGGGGAAGGACGCAAAAGAGATATATAACCGCTTCAAAGCGTATTAGCAAACCTGGTCTGAGAATCTATTCTAATTATCGAGAAATCCCTAAAGTTTTAGGTGGAATGGGGATTGCAATCTTCTCTACTTCGCAAGGAATAATGACTGATCGAGAAGCTCGACAAAAAAAAATAGGAGGAGAATTATTATGTATTTTTTGGTAACTTGCCTCCAAAACAAAAAGTAAATGCCTAAATTGCATTTTTGCCTACAATATTACAATACAATGCTATAAGAAAAGTAATTTACTACTATCAAAAGAAAAATTGAGTGTTCATTGTCAGAAATTTAGCTGACAAAAAAAAGAATTCAATTTTATTCAATGAATATTATTAAGTTAGTAATAGCTGATAAAAAAAGAAGATATTAACGAAAAAAAAAAAAATAAAAAAATGAAACGTCTTTTATTTCAATTTAATTAAATGATTCTTCTCTTTTAGAAATCTAATGTCATAGTGAGGTCATAACAAAGTTAATAATATTAGAGGTGGAGGTGAAAAACTAGCAAACAATGAGTACCAAAAAGAATTTTGTCATTATGGATGGCGTAGTTACCATAGCATATCCTAATGCTATGTTTTTAGTCCATCTAGATAATGATATAGATGTTTTAACGGTTATATCGGGTAAAATGAGATGTCGAACAATACGAGTAATACCAGGAGATAGAGTAAGAGTTGAATTACCTGTTTATGATTTAAGCAAAGGACGTATAATATATAGATATCCCGTCAAACGAAAGGATGATGCTACCGATGAGGCCCATTAACAAAAGATTTTAGTATTCAAAAAAGGACCACAAATATGAAAATACGTGCTTCTGTTCGCAAACTTTGCGAAAAGTGCCGCCTAATTCGTAGACGGAAACGCCTTGTTGTAATTTGTTACAATCCGAGGCATAAACAAAAACAGGGATAATTCCCATTATAAGGAATTATAAAAGAAATCAATAAATTTCGGCGTCATATTCATATTATTAGATGTATAATCTATTTTAGATTATTAGATGTATAATCTATTTTAGATTATTAGATGTATAATCTATTTTAGAATCATTTTTTTTTTACTTCAAAATATCAAAATTTATCAGAAATTATAACAAGAAAAGATTTGTGTCAAAAAATACGAAAAAATTTGTGTCAAAAAATACAAGAAAATATGTGCCACGTAGAGCTACAAGAAGATTTTTGCCACGTAAAACTAAACATCGAATACTGAAAGGAGTTATTTGTATTCGAACAAGTTTTCGCAATACCATTGTTACTGTTACAGATACACAAGGGCAAACGGTTTCTTGGTCTTCTGCCGGTTCTTGCGGATTCAAGGGTACAAAAAGACGTTCACCATTTGCTGCTCAGATTGCAACAGAAAATGTTGTTCATACCTTAGTAAATCAAGGTCTTCTGAAACAAGCAGAAGTTATGCTACGTGGCAATGGTCCGGGGAAAGAACCAGCACTGCGATCTATTTATCAAAGTGGTATAAGAATAAAGAATATTTATGAGGTAACTTCTGTGCCACATAACGGATGTAGACCTCCCAAAAGGAGACGTGTGTAAAAATTGAATAAATTGAAAGAGAAAGAAATGATTAAACCATTTATTAAAATAATATTATGAATCAGAATGAAATATCAGTCTCAATAAAGATACCAGAATTGAAGTGCGTCGAATCCAGAACAGAGAGTAAGCGTTTTCATTATGGTCGTTTCACTTTATCTCCGCTTCGCAAAGGTCAAGCTAATACAATAGGCAGTGCAATAAGAAGAGTTCTACTCGGAGAAGTAGAAGGAACATGTATCACACGTGCTAAATTTAACAATATAAATATATCAAACGAATATTCCGCGATAATAGGTATTGAGGAATCAATACATGAAATTTTGATGAATCTAAAAGAAATTGTACTTCGAAGTGATGCGTACGGAATTCGAGAAGGATCTATCCATGTTGTCGGACCAAAAAAAGTAACCGCTGAAGATATCATACTACCACCTTCTGTGAGAATAATTGATACTACACAACATATAGCTAACATAAACAAATCAATTACCTTAGATATATCATTACAAATTGAAAAAGGCCGCGGATATATTATTCAAAATCCAAATAATTCCAATTATAAGGATGAATTTTTTCCTATAGATGCTGTCTTTGTCCCTGTTCAAAATGTAAATTACAGTATTCACTCCTATTGCAACGAAAATGAGACACAAGAAATTCTATTTCTTGAAATATGGACGAATGGAGGATTAGCTCCTAAAGAAGCACTTGATGAAGCTTCTCGTAATTTAATTGACTTTTTCCTTCCCTTTCTAAATGCAAAGGAAGAGAACAGCGATGGAACAAACAGTCTAAGCGACAATATTACTCCTTCCTTACCTATTTCGCATACATCGACTAATACGAAGAGAATAGTTTTCAATCAAATGTATATTGACCAATTAAACTTCTCTACTAGGATATATAATTGTCTCAAAAAGGCAAATATAAATACAGTATCAGACCTTTTGAATTACAGTGGAAAAGATTTAATGAAAATAAAACATCTTGGGGAACAATCTGTCAAAGAAATATTGGAATTGATACGAAATATTGGAATTGATTCACCGGGGAATCCGGTTTAGACTTATAATTATAATAGTTCTATTTTTTCTCCCCATTCATGACCCCTTTTTCTAAGTTCTTCCAGAAAGTCAATTTCTATGAAAATCATTTTTGACCATTTTGTAATGATATGATAATAATAGTAGTAATAAAATGAAAGCATTTTCAAAAAGCATATATCTAGGGAGAGACCATTTATCTTAAAGCAACTACTCCCTAGATATATAAACAAAAGATTTCCCTCCTCCCCTATATTAAGATATTCTAATTTCTATCAAATTGGAAAAGACCTAGAGTTAAAGATTCATCGATAGGTAACGTTGCTCCAATACCTAACCAAAGAGCTACTGCGGTACCGATTAAGAATACTGTTGTAGCTACTGGACGACGAAATGGATTTTGGAATTGATTCACATTCTCCAAGAAAGGAATTGTCAATAGTCCTGCAGGTACTGAAGCCATTAAAAGGACACCTAATAATTTATTAGGTACTGTACGAAGTATTTGAAATACGGGGAAAAAATACCATTCGGGTAATATTTCCAAAGGAGTTGCAAATGGATTTGCCGGTTCACCAATCATTGATGGTTCTAGAACTGCTAAACCTATGGTACATGCAATAGTACCAAAAATAACTACTGGAAAAATATATAAGAGATCATTGGGCCAAGCGGGCTCGCCATAATAATTATGTCCCATGCCTTTAGCTAATTTAGCCCTTAATACAGGATCATTCAAGTCAGGTTTCTTTGTTATTGGGATAAGTAGATTTTTATCAATGAATCTATCCCCCGAAAGAACCGGACATGCCAATTTTGATCATCCGGCTCGAGCAATAGTTGAAATAAAAGAAATAAAAATGATGAAGACGTATCGTTAGAATCAGTATAACTAAGAAGATCTATGGAAAATTCATAATTTTCTTTTTTCGTATGCTCAGTATCCAAGTAAGCTCACAAATTTGATCATGATCAATATGCCTTTTGGATCATCTTATTCCTTGTAATCTGTGTTTATCTAGCACAATGTATTTTGCATACAAGATATTGACTTGTTACTGATCTGGCCTTTTTCCTTCTTTAGATCCCTTCCTTTACTCCGATAATTTACCGTATTGAAACGCAAGGGAAATGCATGCATTTTCATACTATGAAAAGGAAAGGATAAATTGAAGTAATAAATTTTAGTTCTGAAATGTTATTACTATTACCTGGATCTCACGGAGCCTAATTCGGATTCGATCATAGAAATAATTCTCTTATAACACAACAAAGTGTTTGCCTTTTGCCCAGGTTCTAAACCTCTTATTTTTGCAAAGAAAATTGGGACAGAGACACATTTCGATCTGAATCTTTATATGGCAGATCCTATAAATTGATCTGCGCGGCCTAACTAATAGTTCAAGTCACACACTCCCATAATCCATTTTCTCCATTTGAGATCAGTATCTACTTCAATTCTTTGTATTAAACATACTTAATAATTGAAAGGAGAAATCCGAGAAACATGTTTTTCGCGGCAATGATCTATTAGAAAAAGAATAGGTTTTCAATACTGATTCAAAATGTAGATTTCCTTTTTATAAAGGACCTGAAATACCTTGTTTGCGGATCATTAGAAAATGCATTAACATAAATACAGCAGTAAGAAGGGGTAATATGAAAGTGTGTAAACTATAAAAACGGGTTAAGGTCGATTGGCCCACACTAGCACTTCCGCGTAATAACTCTACCAAAGGAGTTCCTATTAACGGAATGGCCTCAGGCACACCGGTCACAATTTTGACTGCCCAATAACCAATTTGATCCCAGGGCAAAGAATAACCGGTTACACCGAAAGATACGGTTAATACGGCTAGAATTACACCCGTAACCCAAGTTAATTCGCGAGGTTTTTTGAATCCACCTGTTAAATAAACGCGAAATACATGTAAAATCATCATTAAAACCATCATACTTGCCGACCATCGATGGACCGATCGGATTAGCCAGCCGAAGTTCACTTCAGTCATTATGTATTGAATAGAGGCAAAAGCTTCTAGAACGGTGGGGCGATAGTAAAAAGTCATAGCAAAACCGGTAGCTACTTGTACCAAAAAAGAAGTCAGTGTGATTCCCCCTAAACAATAAAATATATTCACATGAGGAGGAACATATTTACTAGTGATATCATCCGCAATCGCCTGAATCTCAAGACGCTCTTCGAACCAATCGTATACTTTATTGAGATAGGTAAACTCAAGTCCCCCTCTGAAAACCGTATATGAAAATTTCTTTTCATACGGCTTAAACAAGAACACTCAAATAAAATACTTTTTTGAACAAAGTACATGGTTTGTAAAAAAAAAAAAGAAAAAATATTTGATAGATATTTCATTTCTTTGTATGAAGGAAGAGGATTCAGAATAATCCATGATTTCCTTCAATAACAAGGAAAAAAAATTTTCATAGTGATTAATGCCCAAATTTCAAGTTAGCTCATTCTTATGCGAAATAAACCGCTATAGGCCTTTTGAACGATCTTTTATCCTATTCGTGATATAATATAAATCACTTAGAGAACAACTAGTATAGACGATCCATAGGAATTATCTTGTCGAGATCTCAACTGAATAGATGAATAAATCTAAACCCCAGATTTTCATTTCACCCCGATGATTTTTCAAATTACTCAAAAGGTTTTATGGGTTATAACCTTTGCATTTCATTGTTACTTACTAAACTAACTAATCAAAATGGAATACTATCTCATTCTTTGGATAGATCTTTCAAATTATTGAGAAGCTTGGTCACGAGGTCTTAAAAACAGGCATAAACCATAGTTCAGATTTTATTGAATTATATACCTCGTGCTCTGGATATTCATTATTATAGCAATATCTAACGAGGTAGGAGAACCGTCTTTATTTTATAAAGACAACAGACCCGTTTTCTGTACTAGAATAGAGATCAATTTATAACAAGTCGCACACCCATAATTCCAAAAATCCTTCAATTAAAAGAAATTACACGATCAAACTACCAGAACGTCATAACCTAAAAATAGAAGCTATTTAACATTCTTCTTTTCTTTAGTTCTTTTTTTTGAACTCGGGATCCGGGTAGATTTTCTAGTTTTTCTAGACCCAACTAACTGGAATTCCGTCTAATAAAATGGAAGAATTATAAATCTCCAAGATAATAGATAAGAATATTGCGAATAGAGCCATTGCAATGCCCATAAAAGGAGTAGTTCCCCATCCGGGAGCAACTTTACCAGATTCTGTATTAAGTGGTTTTAAATAATTTCCTACAGTAGTTTGTAATGGTCCGGTTCTGGAAGTATCATCAATGGTCTGTGTAGCCATAAAAAAAGAGTATTGGTTGAGATTTCATTAACTTTGTATACTATTATGTACATATATATACATAGGATTACCTACCAATGGAAACTGCAACCTTAGTCGCTATCTCCATATCTTGTTTACTTGTTAGCTTTACCGGTTATGCCCTATACACCGCCTTTGGACAACCTTCTGAACAACTTCGAGATCCTTTTGAAGAGCACGAGGACTAGTTGAAAAAGAAAAAAAGACCTTCCCGATCGGGAAGATCTTTTTTTTCTTTTTATAAGTAAAAGTAAGAAAAAGGATTAGAAAAATAGGAAATTATTTTCCCCCTTTATCGGGAACTTTGGGGGGTTCCCGGAAGAAAATAGCGAAAAAAATGATCCCTAAGGTCGATACCAAAAGGAATGTATAAACCAATGCTTCCATAAATTCAATCGTAGTTTATTAATAGAGATAGCTTTCGTACTAATTACAACATTTTGAAAAAGGTGAAATCAAAAGCAAAAGATTTTCCTGAGATGCAAATTCTCAATATTGCATTAACAAGCGGAGCAATACCATATTATACCACTTGTCTTTTAGTAGTTGGATCTCCCAATTTTTGGAATGCCCCAAATTCTACTTGAGCATCCAAATCCGGATCAATACCGGCAAAAACATCTCTGAATAGAGTTCTAGCACCATGCCAAATATGTCCAAAAAAGAAAAGAAGGGCAAATGTAGCATGCCCAAAAGTAAACCAACCCCTTGGACTACTCCGAAAAACACCATCCGATTTCAAAGTAGCACGATCTAATTCAAAAATTTCACCTAATTGTGCACGTCTAGCATATTTTTTGACTATAGCAGGATCACCAAAACTAACTCCATCAAGTTCACCACCATAGAATTCAACAGTTACACCTACTTGTTCAACACTATACTTGGATTCTGCTCTCCTAAAAGGGACATCGGCTTTCACAATTCCTTCTTCATCTACTAGAACGACTGGAAATGTTTCGAAAAAGGTAGGCATACGACGTACAAAAAGCTCATGTCCCTTTTTATCTTTGAAAATAGGGTGTCCTAACCAACCAACAGCAATTCCATCTCCATTGTCCATTGCACCCGCCCTGAATAGCCCCCCTTTAGCTGGATTATTCCCAATGTAATCATAAAAAGCAAGTTTTTCAGGAATTTTTGACCAAGCTTCCGATAGACTTAGATTTTCAGCCAGACCGGCACGAACCCGTCGATCTATTTCTTGTTGGAAGTATCCCTGATCCCACTGGTAACGAGTAGGACCAAATAATTCGATCGGAGTGGTTGCGGAACCATACCACATTGTTCCGGCCACAATGAAAGCTGCAAAAAACACAGCAGCAATACTACTGGAGAGGACAGTTTCAATATTCCCCATACGTAATCCTTTGTATAAACGTTGGGGAGGGCGAACACTGAGATGGAATAGACCTGCTAATATACCCAATATACCTGCTGCAATATGATGAGAAGCTATTCCTCCCGGAACAAAAGGATCAAAACCTTCAGCTCCCCATGCCGGATTTACAGGTTGTATTTTCCCAGTTAGTCCATAAGGATCAGACACCCATATTCCAGGGCCATACAAACCCGTTACATGAAATGCTCCGAATCCGAAACAAGCTGCTCCTGAGAGGAATAAATGAATTCCAAAAATCTTAGGCAAATCTAAAGAAGGTTTTCCTGTACGGGAATCACAAAATACGTCTAGATCCCAATATACCCAATGCCAGATAGCTGCTAAAAAGCATAAGCCAGAAAACACAATATGTGCCCCGGCCACACCTTCATAACTCCAAATACCTGGATTAGATATAGTTTCTCCAGTTATACTCCATCCACCCCATGAATCCTTTATTCCCAAACGAGTCATAAAAGGTATAACGAACATACCTTGTCTCCACATTGGATCAAGAATAGGATCGGATGGATCGAAAACTGCTAATTCGTAAAGAGCCATAGAACCGGCCCATCCAGAAACTAGAGCTGTATGCATTATATGCACAGCGATTAACCGGCCAGGATCATTCAACACGACGGTATGGACACGATACCAAGGCAAACCCATGAAAATACCCCTTTATAAGAAAAAATACATACTATGTAACTTTCTCGCATTAGAGACAGATTATGCTATGAAATTAGACCTTTGTCTCAAAGGTGAACATCTATCTATTTAATAAAATAAAAGAGTTTTAAAAGATAGAATTGAGAAGCGGATCTATTTTATCATTTATAGCTACCAATATACAATGTGGTAATTGGTCCCATTTGTTTTATATCTTACAAAGTATTGTTTTATATCTTACAAAGTAAAGTAATAAATTACTTTCAAAAAGTAGGTATTTTACGAAGAAAGACACGTCCGCTTATTTGGTCCTATTACTCATTTGATCTTATAATTCTTTGTAATAGATAAAAAAAATACTTAATATACTTTTGATATGATAATCCACAACTTCCCCTCTCTCTTAGTACCTTTGGTGGGCTTGTTTTTTCCAGCAGTTACAATGCTTTTTCTTTACTTTTATATTCAAAATGACGAAATTTTATGAATGAATATGATCAATCAAGACAGATATGTGATATTTTAAATCTTTTTTATTATTAATAGATCTATTCATATATGATAAATAACAAAAATATGGAATGTATATGGTATCATATGTATGAGACATATTAGATCCGTGTGTGAATTTCTTACTTCTACTTCAAAATATGCTTATATTATATAATACATTTGAATAGAGAGATTTCTTCTTTTTGTGAAATGCTTATATGTATATGGCTAGTTTATGAATATAGCCAATTTATGAGAGTGACTTCTGGATGGGAGTCTTGTTCAATCCCTCAAATTAAAATAGGACGTAATTTGTTATTTGTTATGAATCGTCGATCCAAATGGCTCTGGATAGAGCCCATAAAAGGCTCTAGAAAAATAAGCAATTTTTTTTTTGCTTGTCTCCTGCTTTTGGGTTCACTAGGATTTTTTGTAGTCGGAATTTCAAGTTACCTTGGTAGGAACTTGATACCCTTATTGTCATCTCAGCAAATACTTTTTGTTCCACAAGGAATTGTGATGTGTTTTTATGGGATTGCAGGTCTGTTCATTAGCTCTTATTTGTGGTGCACTATTTTATGCAATGTGGGTAGTGGTTATAATAAGTTTGATGAAAAAGAAGGAGTTGTATGCCTTTTTCGCTGGGGATTTCCCGGAAGAAATCGTCGTATTTTCCTCCGATTTCTTATGAAGGATATTCAGGCGATCAAAATGGAAGTTCAAGAAGGTATATTTCCTCGTCGTGTTATTTATATGGAAATAAAGGGCCAACAAGATATCCCCTTAACTCGTACTGAAGAAAATTTGACCTTGCGCGAAATGGAACAAAAAGCTGCCGAATTAGCCCGTTTTTTGCGCGTATCCATTGAAGGATTTTGAAATAAGGGGGAAAGACCATAGACCATATTTATGTTCCACCAACACAAACTGTTACTTATGGAGCCATACTATTTTTTGGCAGTTAGCAAAAACTACACTCCATATTATTCTTTATCTATTAGAAAGGGACAAAAGGTTTTAGTTTTAATAAACACGGATATAACATCTCAAAAGAATACAATGAAGTAAATGACTATAGTTTTTACACCTTTTTTTACATATGCGCTCGAATAAATCAATTTCCTATATGTATCAAAGAAAACAAAATTGGTATTATTATTATTATTAGACTTAAACTTTCATTTCTTTTATTTGCCAATTGAAGCGATTCTTCGGGTCAAGAATTCAAAATGAAATTAGTCCAGATCCAAATGATTTTCAAGGATTTATTTATCCTTTCTTTTTTACCCTACTTCTCACTCGGAACAAACCATCCCTCATCCGACCGAAAGATCTCTCGAGGTCGAATAATTATATTATAATTATGCAAAAATTCTATGGATCTCATACCTCGTTCTATAATTCGTACTTTGTTCAGATTTTGGGCAGAGCTAACGAGCCAATCGAGTTCGTTAACGATTCACGAATTGGAAGTTGCCAAATATAAAGCATTAGCTTCTTTACAATATCTTACATGTTTAATAGTATTGCCTTGGGGAATTTCAATTTCATTACAGAACGGTTTAGAACCTTGGGTTACAAATTGGTGGAATACTGGTCAATCAAAAAAAATTTTTGATTATTTACAAGAAGAAGACACTATAAAAAAGTTTGAAAAAATAGAGGAACTCTTCCTGTTAGAAATAATGATGGAAGATTCTTCGGAAACGCATTCGCAAGATATTCGTGTAGAAATGCAGAAAAAAATGATCCAATTAGTGAAAATATATAATCAAGATTGTATCCAAATCATCTCACATCTAATAGCAAATCTAATAGGTTTGGTTTTTTTAAGTGTTTGTCTCATTCTGGGTAAGAAGAAACTTGGCATTCTCAATTCTTGGATCCAAGAAGTCTTCTACAGCCTAAGCGATACAATGAAAGCCTTTTCTATTCTTTTAGCAACCGATCTATGTATTGGGTTTCACTCGCCCCATGGTTGGGAATTGATAATCAATTGGATCTTCGAAAATTATGGATTTGCCCATAACGAACGAATAATATCTGGTCTTGTTTCAACTTTTCCAGTCATCTTAGACACAATTTTCAAATATTGGGTTTTCCGTCGTTTGAATAGTACATCTCCTTCACTTGTAGTAATTTATCACTCGATGAATGAATAACAAATGGTTTCTCACCCGGGCAATACTTCTTATTTTTTAGCTTTAGGTTTAATATAGTAGCAGAATTGCAAGCAGGTAACTATCATAGTTACCTACTACCATTTATTTTTATTTGAAATAAAAGAATTGTAACAAAAAATTGAACCATGCAAAATAGAAAAACTTATGATGACTGGATAAAAAAGTTGATAGCTCAATCAATTTCCGCTTTAATATTGATAGATATAATGACTCGTACATCTATTGCAAATGCATATCCCATTTTTGCACAGCAAGGTTACGAAAATCCTCGAGAAGCAACTGGGCGTATTGTATGTGCCAATTGTCATTTGGCTAAAAAACCTGTGGAGATTGAAGTTCCACAGTCCGTGCTTCCTGATACCGTTTTTGAAGCAGTTGTAAAAATACCTTATGATAAGCAAATAAAACAAGTTCTTGCTAATGGCAAGAAAGGAACTTTAAATGTAGGAGCTGTTCTTATTTTACCCGAAGGTTTCGAATTAGCTCCTCCGGATCGTATTTCTCCTGAGATTAAGGAAAAAATAGGTGATCTTTATTTTCAGAACTATCGTCCCAATCAAAAAAATATTCTAATAATAGGACCTATTCCTGGTCAAAAATATGGTGAAATTGTGTTTCCCATCCTCTCACCAAATCCCGCTACTAATAAAACAGCTCACTTCCTCAAATATCCCATATATGTCGGTGGTAATAGAGGAAGAGGACAAATTTATCCCGATGGGAGCAAAAGCAACAATACAGTGTACAACGCTTCAGCAACCGGTAAAATAAGTAAAATTGCACGTAAAGAAAAAGGTGGATATCAAATAACTATTGATAATCCATCAGACGGTCGACAAGTGGTAGACTTTGTACCTCCGGGACCGGAACTTCTTGTTTCAGAAGGCGAATTCATCAAGGCGGATCAGTCGTTAACGAATAACCCTAATGTAGGTGGATTTGGTCAGGAAAATGCAGAAATAGTACTTCAAGATCCTTTACGTGTTCAAGGTCTTTTATTATTCTTAGCATCTGTCGTTTTAGCACAGATATTTCTGGTTCTTAAAAAGAAACAATTTGAGAAAGTTCAATTGGTCGAAATGAATTTTTAGGCGCATAAAAGATTTGAATCTCTATCTTATGAATGATTAATGCAATTAATGTATAAGACAATAAAAATGGCAACAATATAAGTAATACTTCTTCAAAATCCTTCATTTTCCCCTTCCCTCTGTTCGAATATATTGTGAAAGACGAGGAGATATTAAGATATTAAAGAAATATTTGCCTATTTTAATAATGAGTGATTCCGGTGGAGTTTTGGAGTTAATTCCCTAATTATGAATATTCATATACATGTTATCTTTTCTCACCTTCATTTATCATATTCAAAACAAATAGAAGAAAGGAGAGAATTTAGTAATCTTGGCTTGCTATTTTCGCTTATTTTATAACTTATTAAAATGAAAAAAAAAACAAAGTAAAGATAAAATCTTACCCTTCTTTGTGTTCAAAGAAAGGTAAGATCTTATCTTTTTCTTTTTTTTCAGTTTTTTCTATATCTTTTTTATCTCTTTTCAGAGTTTTGCTTCAATTTTGTATAGTATTCCTTACATTGTCTATCTCTTATCATAGTATAAGGCATTTTTTTCGCTACAAGGAGGAACCTAGGCCGGAGTAAGAACCGTAAAAAAAAAAACCTATTAAAACAATAACGAGAATACCAGCTAAAATACCTATCAACCAAAGAGGGATCCTTCCGCCCATTTTTATTATTTCCTTTCACATTTTAAAAAAAGTATTCATGAGGCATAAATAATACATAGAAATATTAGATCTCACCAAATTCAATTGGGTAAGAAAAAAGATTATTACTGTTCCTAATTGAAAAAGTAATTAGAGAATAGAACAGCAAGTACAAAAATAAGTAACAACCCCCAATAGAGGCTAGTACGATTCAATTCAACATTTTGTTCATTTGGGTTTGATTGTGTCATAAATAGCTCCGTGATTTAGTTTATAATAAAGTTTATCGCTGTATGAACTGCATTGCTGATATTGATCCCAAGAAAAAAACCGTAGGTACAGCTAGCCCGTGAACGGCCAACCATCTAACTGTAAAAATTGGATAGCTTCTATCTATAGTCATTAATACCTCCTAAAAAGATCGAGATCTAGTAAATTCATCGAGTTGCTCTAATGAATCGAAACGGCCAGTTACTAATGGAACCTCTTGTCGGCTTTCTGTGAAATACTCATTTGGCCGAGGACTCCCGAATACATCATAAGCTAAACCCGTACTGACAAATAACCAACCCGCAATGAATAGAGAAGGTATAGTAATGCTATGGATAACCCAGTATCGAATACTAGTAATAATGTCAGCAAAAGCGCGTTCCCCCGTATTCCCAGACATGCTAAGCTCCCTATATTATTCTAAAATCAAGGGTAAATTGATCCCATGAAAGAAAGAGATCAGGAAATGGAAAACTACTGATATTTTCTACAATCCTTGCTTGATTGTCAATATGATACCAAGGGTATATTTGAAGTATACTAAGTATAGCTAGCCTGCTTCTAACATAGCAATATAATTTTCACTTTAATATAGAAAAGGAGTAGGATCATTAATGAAATTACTACACAATTGGTATTTATTTTATTTATAGGTGGGGGATTTCATTTTTACTTTGTTTTATAACAGAATATCTTTTTATTGTATATTCCCTCTATGTTTGTTGATAACATCATTATCAGATATTCTAACTTTGTATCTATTTATTGAAACTTTCTACTCATAAAGAAAAAATTGAGGTAATTGCCTGACAAAAATACGTATCAATCATTGGTTTTTTTTATTCATTTCTTCCATGCTTACTATAATTAGTTATTTTGGTTTTTTATTAGTTTTGCTTATTTTTACCTCAGTCTTATTCATTGGGTTAAGCAGTATAGAACTTATTTGAAATAGAAAATAACCTCAACCTCAATAGGAATTGAGATTCCAAGTCAATTTGAGGTACTATGTAGATTAGCTATTAATCCTTACCTATTCTATTTTAATAAATAAAAAATATGATTGAAGTTTTGTTATCCGGAATTGTGTTAGGTCTAATTCCTATAACTTTGGCTGGATTATTTGTAACTGCATATTTACAGTACCGACGCGGCGATAAATTGGATATTTGATTTAGGACCATATTATGAACGGGTCTCCTACTGATTCTGAGGGATCAGATTCCATTAGCTTTTTCAGTCTAAGTGACAAGAAGATCGATCAGAAAAAAAAAAAAACACAGGATCACGCTCTGTAGGATTTGAACCTACGACATCAGGTTTTGGAGACCTGCGTTCTACCAAACTGAACTAAGAGCGCTTTTTGTTCTTTTTTATCACTCGATTTTTTACTTTTTTGATGAAAGATTTAGGATAAAAAAGGGTAGGGATGACAGGATTTGAACCTGCGACATTTTGTACCCAAAACAAACGCGCTACCAAGCTGCGCTACATCCCTTTTAATCGTGAGTATTTTTTATTCGATATTTTATATTAAAATAATTTAATTTTGTTTTCCACATTTATCTACCTTCGCACGTGAATAGACTGTCTATACGGAAGATTATAATTTATAAGATGTCTATTTATTGACAGTACTTGATTACTTACTACTACATAGTTATTAGTATCATATTGTAAAAAAAAAAAAGGAATTTGTGCCAAATGCAAATATCTGTTTGCAGATAGTCGTAAACTACGGATGTAGTTGACCATATGATATATCTATCATTCTTGAGAAGGAGAACTTACGAACAATGCAAGATATAAAAACATATCTTTCCACAGCGCCTGTGTTAGCTACTTTATGCTTGATATTTTTATCCGGTTTATTAATTGAGATAAATCGTTTTTTCCCAGATGCTCTGACTTTTTCCTTTTTTTGACTTTCATTTTGAAAAAATGATGTTAGATTCATTTCCTTTTCTTCTTGGATCAATAAAATTAGGATTAAGATAAAAAGAAAAATATAGATCCAAAAGTTCCTAAAATAGTAAACTACTTGAAAATCTTAATTAAAGATTTTATTACGAGAATGAATTAAGTAAAAGTAATAAAATCTTTAATCATTTTTAAGACAACTTTTATCCCTTTCTCTTTCTTCTCTTTTTTTTTTTTTCCAAATTGAAATTGAAAAGAAGTAGATACAATACCAAAAGTAAGTTATATGGCCAAGGGTGGAAATGTAAGAATAACGATTACTTTAGAATGTACTAGTTGTACTCAAGACAGTGTTGAAAAAAAATCAAAGGGTATTTCCAGATATACGACTCGAAAAAATCGCCGCAATACTCCTGATCGATTGGAATTAAATAAATTTTGTCCTTCTTGTCACAAGCATACCATTCATGGAGAAATAAAAAAATAGATTCAATCTAACATTTCTGCCCAATATCAATATATACTATTGAAGATATTTATTTTTTATCTTTGTATATATATTAACAAAATATGTCACTGTCAATATTTCTTTTCGAAATATTTTGAAACAAAATCAAAATAAATAGTATTTGAAAGGTTCATAAAACAAATTATGAATAAAATGAAGCCATCTTTTCGGAATACATATAAACCATATTTTAAAAATAGATCTAATAAGTTTAGAAATAGATATAAATTGAGAAGTAGATCTAAATTGAGAAGTAGATCTAAATTGAGAAGTAGATCTAAGTTTAGAAATAGATCTAAGTCATCTTTTCGAAATGCATCTAGGCGATTTTCTCTAAATCGGCATTCTTTTCGAAAACGTTTATCGCCAATTCAGCCTGGAGAGCAAATGGATTATAAAAATATTAGCTTAATCAGTCGATTTATTAGTGAGCAAGGAAAAATATTATCTCGTCGAAGGAATCGATTAACGTTGAAAAAACAACGTTTAATAGCTAGAGCTATTAAACAAGCTCGTATTCTATCTTTGATACCCTTTCTTTCTTTCAATTCAAAAGTAATTTAAGACTGCTCCATTTAATTCGAGCTGGGATATCTAACAAAGATAGTGCAGATTTTTTTCTATTTCGAATAGTCATTCCGAATTCATTTTCGTACTGTCTTTAGTTTCCCGGAAAATTTCCCCGGGAGATTGGGTGTTACTATTTCATAATACAGGAATCTTTTTTAGCATCATAGAAAAGCAATTATTATTTAATACAGCTATTTGTGCAAGTGTTCTACGATTTGTAAGCAACTGCCTTTTGTATAAAAATTGTATAAATTTATTATAGGAGAATCCATTAGCACGGGATGCTGCATTAATCCGAGTAATCCACAAACGACGAAAATCTCTCTTCCGCTTAATTCTATCTCGGTGAGCGGAAACTAAAGCTCTCATTTTCTGTTGGTTAGCAGTCCTAAAAAGTTTTGAATGGGCTCCCCGAGAGCCTGATACAAATGCAAGAATCTTTTTTCGACGTTTTTTTGCGATATGCCCACGTTTAACTCTGGTCATTGAAGTTGATTCTTCATAGATGACTAATCTCTTTTTTGATCAATCATTTTTCTTTTAAGTAATATAAAACTGATTTTTCTAATGTATAAAATATACGACTCCAATGGCTTTTGCTACTCTAACCTTCCCAACCATAATTCCTTTCAGTTAGGCACCTTCCAAGTAGGCAGGGGATTGGACCTTGCATTTAAGTAATCAAAATATTAAATATACAATAATATGTTTTTATTATTTTCTTTTTCTCTTATGGATTTCTTCGTTTCTATGGTTATTTCTCTAACGGTAAGGTCCTCTCTATACGCCGGAGCCCTAAGATATGAGATGAGTATTTGGTAACTTGTATATTTTACCATCTCTAGCTCTACTCTTCCCCCCCGAATTATAAAGACTCTAAAGATTTATAGATACAGTAACGACATCTATTTGTGAGAGTTCGCAAGATAGCTGACCTTTTGTCCGTTCTCGCAGCAATATAAACATAATCTAATCTTTATGTTCTTTTAAATTACTTTTTTTCCTCGCTCAATGGATTGATGACCATTCGCTACCAATGAGGAAGTGCTTTTCATCCTACGTAAAGGTGATTGGATTTGCATCAATTTAAACCATAAATTTCATTTTCCCCGGTACAAGGAAACTGATAGATCTTTACTTTTTCACAGAAGAAAACTATTGTTCAATTTCCTGGTCCGTTTCAGTTTCTGATCCAAACGAGTCGCACATACACCCTAGCGCATACTCCCTTCCGTTGAGGACATCCTCGAAGAGCAGGAGATTTTTTTCTTTTTCTTATCGGCTGTCTCGCATTTCTAGTCAGTTGTTGAATAGTCGGCACTTTAATTCTATTTAGCGTTACCGGTTTAGACTCTATCTAAACCATTATTACTTCCGTATTGGATTCATACATTTAATAGTAATGCTTTATTATGACATTAAGTTTTTCTTATGTAGAATCGTACAGGTTATTTGTAATACCATTAGAAACAACGAATAGAGTGGTCATCGGTCATATAAGATATGAATCTCTCAAACAAACTCAAAATTGTTCTTCTGTTGCAATCTAAGCAGCAAATGATCAACATCTTTTTCTTGAAAATTAAAAAAAAAATGCGCAAGCACCAGAAAAAGACCCATAAATATTGATTTTTTGTTTCAAAATAAAAAGATGATAAAAGCGACTCAAGGTATATCAATAACGAGATTCTTTAAAAGAGCTTTTTCGGTGAGAAGAATGGGATGATAGCAACGGGACCAATCCCGGACCTACCGACAGAACTCATAATGGAAAAAAACCAAGGGTTTTTATTCTTTTCTTAGCAGATGAAGAAGATCTCGAAAATAATACTATATTGTCCAATCCCAAAAAAAGAATATGAGATTGGACAGCTTTTTTTTTCGCTTTAATAAAAAAAATTGAATAAATAGATTTGTGTATTTATTCAATACAAATAGACAAATAATAATAATGAAGAATATGTAAAGATTTTTCTATTTAGAGAGTAGACAAAAAAAATCGGATGTATTATACAAATTGTGCTGGCTATAATAAATACCTATACAGTATAATTTGTATAATACCTATACAGCTTCTTATTTCTTCGGAAGAAGAAGATGATATGTAGCTTTTTTTATGTATGTAAATAAGTAAGTTAAATTTAAATAAGTAAGTTAAATTTAAATAAGTAAGTATAGTAAGTAAGTATGTAAGTAAGTATGTAATGAGCTTGAGTTTAACGAACATTCCAAAAGTTCCATATCTGGCGGACGTTCCATATCTGGGGGACGGGAAAGGAAAAGAAGGGAAAGAAGGAAAAGAAGGAGAAGAAGGACAAGAAGGAAAAGAAGGAGAAGAAGGAGAAGAAGAAGAAGAAGAAGAAGAAGAAGAAGAAGGAGAAGAAGAAGAAGGAGAAGACTACCAAAACGAAGAAGAATACCAAGAATACCAAAACGAAGAAAAATACCAAAACGAAGAAAAATACCAAAACGAAGAAGAATACCAAAACGAAGAAGAATACCAAAACGAAGAAGAATATCCAAACCCAGAAGAAGAATATCCAAACCCAGAAGAAAATCCAAACCCAGAAGAAAATCCAAACCCAGAAGAAAATCCAAACCCAGAAGAAAATCCAAACCCAGAAGAAAAAAAAAAAAAAAAAAAAAAAAACCACAGGAAATATGGGTGGAAATATATTACAGACTCTTTTTTGGAAGATACCTTTTTTTAGGTAGAGCGCTAGAAAAACAACCTGCTGACCAAATAATGAAATGCATGATTTATTTAAATCAAGAAGATCAAACAAAAGACTTCATGTTTTTTATTTCCTGTCGAGGTGGAGGAATGCTACAGGGAATAGCTGTTTATGATGTTATGCAATTCGTAACAGGGGATGTATTTACAGCAGGCTTCGGGTTAAATGCTTCAATGGGAGCTTTCCTTCTACACGGGGGGGCGCTTACTAAACGAGTATTAAGCGAAAACGGTCGTATGATGATTCATCAACCTCATATGTCTCCTTATGATCGTCGTCGCCACGACGAATCCGGCGCCGATGCAGAGTTTATGTGCATATTGCGGACTTATATTTTGGAAACTTATATAAAAAGGACAAGGCAAGAACCCGAAATAATTGAAAGTCTCTTAGAAAGAGATATTTTTCTGGAACCAGAGGAGGCAAAAGAGGTTTATCTTATCGATGAAATAGGCGGAGAAGGAATGGGACTGCTTTTTCCATCTTTTGATAAAAAGGATAATGATCATCAAAAGGGTTCTGACAATGATGATATCTATAATAATATCTATCAAATTGGTCAGGACAATGATTCTAGTAAGGATGACGATAAAATTGGTCAGGACAATGATTCTAGTAAGGATGACGATAAAATTGGTCAGGACAATGATTCTAGTAAGGATGACGATAAAATTGGTCATGATGATGACCATGAAATTGGTCATGATGATTATGAAATTGGTCATGATGATGACCATGAAATTGGTCATGGTAAAGACCCCAAGGATAGTGAGTATCCTACTAGGCCTTCCTGGCCTCAGCAGCCTTTATCTCCTCAAAAGTTAGTTATGGGTTTCGGAGCAGAAGGATTTGAACCTACGACGTCCACCATCCCCAAGTGGCACGCTACCAAACTGCGTCATACTCCGTTATAATGACCAACATCGAACGTGGGATATTGAATAGGAACAACTAGGCTATTTTTGTATTTTTATTAGCAGCCTCGCAAACAAGATAGTCGAATATAGGTCAGATAGAATATATTCGATATATGAGAAAAAAGCCGCCATGGTGAAATTGGTAGACACGCTGTTCTTAGGCAGCAGCGCTAGAGCATCTCGGTTCGAATCCGAGTGGCGGCATTATTGTTAATAAGATACTATAGGTTAGTATCCCTTCCATATCTAATATCTCTAGATATCTATTATATATGGAGTACCGTATATAGTAAATGACTATCATTGTTCGATCTATGTCAATATGATTTATTACATATCAATCGATTTGATCTTTTTCTTACGAAACGAATCCTATATTAAAAAATAAATGGGTTTATTATGTTATGATATTTATAACTCTCGAACATATATCAGCTCATGTCTCTTTTTCTCTTACTTTTGTGATTACTCTTATTTATTGGGGAACCTTAATTTATAGAAGTGAAAAACTAAGTAATTCAGGAGGAAAGGGCATGATAGTGACGTGTATTTGTATAACGGGAGTATTAGTTTCCCGTTCGCTCTATTCGGGGCATTTACCGTTAAGTAATTTGTATGAGTCATTCATGTTCCTTTCATGGACTTCCTCCATGATTCATATAGTTATACAACTACGGGGCCAGTATGCTTGGTGGTTAGGTGCAATAACCGCGCCAAGTGCTATGTTAACTCATGGTTTTGCTACTTTAGGTCTTCCGGATAAAATGCAAGAATCTGCAATGTTAGTACCTGCTTTACAATCTCATTGGTTAATGATGCATGTAAGTATGATATTGCTCAGTTATGCAACTCTTTTATGTGGATCCCTATCATCCATATCTTTATTGGTCATTGCGTCCCAAATAAATCAAAAGATTTTTCTTAATGTGAAAAATTCTTTTTTCTTCAATTGGTATTCACGCGACCAAGAAAAAAAAGAATTGAAACAGACTTTTTACCTTTCACTTAGAAATTATCGTAAATGGGTCTTTACTAACCAATTAGATCAATTCAGTTATCGTACTATTGGTCTAGGATTTTCTCTTTTAACTATAGGTATACTTTCCGGGGCAGTATGGGCCAACGAAGCATGGGGATCTTATTGGAGCTGGGATCCAAAAGAAACTTGGGCATTAATAACTTGGATTCTATTTGCAATATATTTACATACTAGAATAAACAGGGGTTGGAAAGGACAAAAACCGGCGATTGTTGCTTCTCTAGGATTTATTCTAGTTTGGACATGTTATTTGGGCGTTGATTTATTGGGAATAGGCTTACATAGCTATGGCTGGTTGCTTTAGTAAGTTACTAAAGCAACCAGCCATATAACTGATTTTTACCTTCTTGAAGACCTCCAAAAATCAACTAAATAACGATACGTAGAATAACATTGATATATCTTAGAACATTTTCCAATAAAAGAAATAAGCCTCGAGTTTTGGATTTTATTCCAACAGTTTTGGATTTTATTCCAACGACTGAAACGTCTAGGTTTTTCTAGCTTAACTAATAGTCCGTCTATTATATCTCTCAGGAAGCGTAGAAAATTGACGAGTTTCATTCTAATTTCATTTAGAAGGTTTCTAATTTCATTTAGAAGGTTTCTAATTTCATTTAGAAGGTTTCTTAGAAACCTTCTAAAGTTGATAAGTTGAGTTTTCAACTTATTGATGAGCGGATCTATCCATTTTCTCCGTTTCTGATCTATCCATTTTCTCAGTTTCTTTTTAAGCGGATTTAGAAATCTTTTCAATTGAAGTTTAAGTTTAGAGAAAAGTTCTCTCATCGATTTGATAATAAAATCTTTAAGCGAACTTATCCGTTTGATAAGAAAAGCTCTAAGCTGAGATAAAAGTGAACTTATCCATTCCATAATAGAATCTCTAAGCTTGGACAAAAGTGAACCTATCCATTCCCTAATAGAATCTATAAGCTCACTTATTAATTTTCTGAGTATCGTAAGAAGCTCATTGTACGGGGAGGGGTCAGAAGGAAGGGACGAACTTATGCTGCAAAAAGAGTCTTCTTTTTTATACTTCACTTCATTTAGAGCTTCGTTATGTCCAGCAACCGGCGACTGTTTCGTATCCAATAAACTTTTGGCATGATTTCCAAATTTTTGAACAGCCTCTCTTATCGAAATAAAACTGTGCTTTAGCTTTAGAAAATACAAATTATTTGTAATATGTTCCCAATGATCTATTTTAGGATACATGCGTACCCTCAACATAGCAGATCGACTACCATTATTGGTATTCCACCAAAATCTATTCATGCAAATAAGATCTTCTAATCGATAACGAGGCCAAAGAAAACGTCTTATCTTTTGCCTTGTATCTACGATCAGATGTTCGTTTTTTTTCATTAGACCTTGGTCATTTGGTATCTCTTGACTACTGGATCTTACACTCTCATCCAAATTGTTTTCCAGATTCAAAAGATTCAAAATTCGAAATTCTCTGCGACGTCTTGGAAGAAAAAGATCTTCGAAAATGAAAGAACTTGAAATTTTCTCATTTATTCGTCGTCGAGATCTATCAAAAAGATTGACATGTATCTTTTTCTTCTTTAGTTTGAATAAAAGACTTGCAATTTTATATACAAAGAATCGGTCATTAAAGTACCCCGGTACAAGTGGCATAGATCTTCGGGCTGCCTCGCAAAAAACTCTGCGTATATCATTATGTTTCGGAAAGACACTTTTGAGATACAATACAGTGTCCAATAATTCGAAGTCAAGATCTCCGTTTTCGGCATATGGAAAAAGTAAATTGGCTACCTCAGTTTCGCCGCCTAATTTTTTCCTATCAAAAAAACGAGCCGCATTTCTGAACTTGGTAACCCAAGGAGTTAGCGGTAGTTTTTCGAGCTCGTATTTCATTCTCCAAGTATAAATATTTGTTGCCATTTCCCGATAGGCTAATCTGTCTTTTTCTAATTCCACTCCTTCTTTTCCCTCAAGTTTCATCTCTTCCTTTAACTGTTCCTCTCTTGCAAGGCGTTTTGCCTCCCGTTGCAAGCGTCTCTGTTGTTTCAGATATTCAGTTTTGGCAGTTCTGAAATCTATCTCTTGTTCATCGGCTTTCTTGGGTTTGGTCTTGGTTTCGGAGCGTTCGTCTCCTTTTTTGTATTTCTCATCGTCTCCTCTTTGGTATTTCTCATCCAATTTTGATTTAACTCGGTCCCATGCTTTCTTATCACCCTGTGACGCTTTCTTAGCATCTTGTCTCAAAATAATTTCCTTTATTGCCAGTCGGACTTCTTCTTTTTCCATATTGATTTTATCAATATTGAGTTTTGGATAATAAATATTACAGAAGTCTCGAACTAGAAAATCTCTGAAATTTTTTTTTTGTCTTTTCGAAGATTTACGTTTCCGATTTAATTCCGCCAATTTACGTTTCCTCTCTTCTCTTTTCTGCTCTTTAGCTTTTTGGGCAGCTATTTTTGCTAGTTGTCTAACTCTCTGTTCCTTGAGAAGTCTTTTCTTTGCTTGTTTCCTTCTTTCCCTCTTGTTTAGGTCATCTTCTAGTTTGAATGTCCTTGTCAATCTCTCAACTTCTTCTGGAGAAGTGGCCGATTCTAATTTTTTGCGTCGTGCTTCTCTTGTTTGAATTCTCTCCTCTTTTCGTTTTCTTCGGGCCTCCTGAAGTTCTTGAGCAGCCGCGGCTTTTCTTCGCTTTTCCTCTTCTTGCTTTCGAAGACTTTCTATAACGAAAGCATCAACATCAAAATCTTTTGGTACTTGGATTTCTCGAAATTTCCACATTTCTTCAATCTGTCTTCTTATGATATTCGGAGGAAAAACGTCACCAAGTTTGTTTGCATTTTTGATTTTTTTTCTAAGATCTGGGAACAACCAGAATTGGAATTTGTAATATCGACTTTTCTTATAATAGTTTTTTTTAGTTGCCGCGCAAAAATCGACATTCCTCTTTTTGGATTTGGAAGAATCACAATTCTTTTTTTTCTTTTTGGAAGAAAAAAACTTTTTCCAAGAAGAATCATTTTTTTTCTTCTTCTTCTTCTTATTCTTGGAAAAACCGGGATTTTGAAAATTAGTAATAGCTTGATAATCTGGTTCCGGTATATATTGAATTGCGGGTCCGTGATTATTCTCTTTCATATGATCCAGATAACTATATGCCAAAAGATCATATCTATGACGTTTGATCCGGTTCTTGAGTCGTGCCATAAAAGTGGCAAAGCGCTTCTCTCCCAAAAACGATGCAAATTCAGTCCATCCCAACCGGTTGCCAATAACATGTTTACGTTTTTTATTTCTGTGCGGATCTATTCTGTAGCCAGCACACCATTTTAACCATTGCTTCCAATGGTTAATCGTTAACTCTCCAGGATGCTTGCAATCCAATATTCCTTGTGAGTCCAAAAATTCTTTCACATTTTTTTTTATAAAAGGAGACGATGCTCTTGATTCGATTAAATCCTTCACACATAATCCTTTCATATTTCTTATTTCTTTCCATATTTGATGAAAAACGTACGCTTGGGAAATTTCTTTTCCTTGGCATTTGGATTCGACGTTTTTGCTAATTGGATGATTGCTATTGAATATTTTTTGAATTGTTTCAAAACTTCTACTCAATTGCATGCAAAATTCCAAATTTGACTCGATCATATTGAACATACTTATTTTGAGATCAATAAATAGTAGTTTCACCCTAAAATGAATAACTTTCATAAAAAACGGCAATTTCTTCCTGATGAAGCGAATAGTTTTCTTTTGTAAAGACGAACGCCAAATTTTGATGCGAATCCACTCTTTTTTCAATTTGGATTTTATGTTAGGAGAAGGTTGATCCATTCTCTGTTTAAAATCAGCTTTCAATTTATTATAAATATCTAGATTGAAGCGGTACTCTTCATTCATTTGGTTGATTCGATCATTCATTGTGATTGTCCAATCATCTGGATCTGGAATATCCAAATTTTGTTTCATCTGGATTGAAAATGGTTCATCTTCTACTATTTCTAAAGAAAATTTAATATTAGACGTAGGCTTAGTCCGAATAATTTTTTCTTTCCTAGTATCTAGGTTGATTTCTTTCCTATTATCTAGGTTGATTTTTTTCCTATTATCTAGGTTGATCTTTTTCTTCACCGTCTCCTGAACCTTTTCCTTTACCATCTCAGCCTTTTCCTTTATCGCCTCACTCTTCTTTTGTATCAATTCTATCAATTCGCGGGTAGGTTCGATAATAGGTTTTGCCCGATCGGACGTATAATTCCAAATCCATTCGCCAATAGGTTCCCAAAAAGAAGGCACGTCTGGTGGATTACCAAAAGGTGATTCAATTTCTGTACCATAGATAGTTAAGTATCCTGTTGTTTTTTTTTCAATTTCATTAGGTTCATACCAAGGTTTTAAGCGAAAAGGATATACAATCTTGATTTGAATACCTTCTTTGATGTACTCTTTTAGGAACTTTTTCGGGACATCCGGGTCCGTCAATTCATATCCATCATAATTACATTTGAGATATGATTCCTTTTCCAAGTTGAACCAATCCTGCTCCCATTCGGGAACTTGAAACAGTAAAGTACGACCAATATTTTTAGCTGCTATCAAAATAGGGAAATACAATCGTTTTCTGAGATACGTATGAGTAAACAAGAGAGTAGCTCTGACATAGTGAATCACTTCCCCGTCGAAGGTTTGCTGTGTTCGGCGGCGACGATCTTCTTTTCGTCTTTCGCGTCTTTCCAAAAATTTGTCGTAAATTCTTTGCGATCTTGCAGTTAGTCTTTTTTTCTCGTCCTTCTTAGGCACGGGTTTGTTATGTGACTTTTGAGTCATCGATTTTAGTCTCCCGAAAAGAATCGACTCTGGTCTCGGTATCCAATGGTTGATTGCTGAAACTTTTCGTCGTTGAAAACGGACAGCTCCTTTTACCAAATCTCGACGAAAATCTCCTTCATAAGGATAACTAAAGACGTATATATCTTTGGATTGAAGATCCTCCTCTTCTTCATCCCCCCCCTTGTCCGCTTCTTCTTGTTCAAGAGTTTCTTCTTCAAGAGCTTTTTCTTTTAAAGGTTTAAACAACCTTTTTGTTGTTTCTAAGACCTCATTCTTTTCCTTTTCTTCCGCCTCTTTTTTTTTCTTTTCCAGTTCAGCGAGCTTGTCAAAGGGCCTTATAATTATTAACTGCCGAGCTTTTTTTGGGCGAGTTTCGAGACAATCTTTGACAGCTATAGGGTCGTGAACTCCAGATAATAGCGTAGAAGGTAATTTAGGAACAACAAACCTGTTAAAATCTCGGATTCGAGGTTCGTAATCATCAAAACGGGTTTTGTCCTTTTCTATTAATTTGCTATAAAGGACATAAAGTTCATGAAAGTCTGCGAAATCTCTCATATCTTGCTCAGATCGTTCTTTTTCAAAGAAATATTCATCAAGATGAATATTTGATTTATCGCTCTTATGTTTTTTATCCTTAGTATGTTCCTTATTAGAAGAAGGCGGGTCCTCTTCTAAAATATCTGCTGCGAAATCTTTCAGAATATCCTTCTCTGATATTTCTATTTCAATATCCATAGATACTCGAGAGTCTGAGAATTCGTCCGAATTAATAAAAAAAAGTCGCTCATAAAGCAAAGCCTGCTCGGTAGGAAGAGCACTCAGAAGCAACTCCCATTTGGTACCCGTAGTTTCAAGAAAAATATGCAATAAATAATTTGTTAACAATTTTTTCTCGCAAGAAGCAATGTCTTTTTCTATTCTTTCCTTTAAAGGCGCCGGGACCAATGTGTTGAAAACATATTCTAATGAAGATAAATTTTTAGGATAAATTTTCTCATATTTATTCTTTAAGTCCTCCAAAGTAGATTCATCTAACCATTTTCTTCTGTTCTGTTCTTCTAATAAGACCATACGAATTTTCTCTATCCACCATTTTGAAATAAGTTTGATTCGCGGTTGAACGATTCTTTCTTTATTTTCTGGTCGAATTAAAGAAAATCGACAAAGTCGGTTGGTAGAATCACGGTTCTTATTGGTAGAATCATGGTTCTTATTGGTAGAATCCTGGTTCTTAGATTCTGCCAGTTTCTTTTTTTGCTCTTTCAAGTATTCTTCTGAATATAGCATCCAAGGCGACTTAAATTGATATTGATTCATTGACCCACGGAATGGCCCGCTAAGTAAAGGATCATCAACTTCTGAAAGACGCTTTTTATCTTTTGTTCTTGAAAATCTCATTTTCTTTTCAAGAATTTTGACAACAGGAGATCCATTGCTTAGAGCTCTCACCCTATTTTCAAGCTCTTCGCCTAAAGAAGTTTTCCTCTCCCATTTTTTTTCTATCCATTCATCAAGGTGATCCTGATTTGAATCAAGACTTTGATCACCCAAGCTTGCCATTTTGGCAAAAAAAGAGATACTTGGCGGAGCTGTGAAAGAAATTTTTTGATGGCCATCACTGAGACAAACATCGAAGAAATATTCAGCAACTTGGCTCCTCACAGGGCCACGCAGAATATAATCTCCGATACTTACGTATCGAAGGGGGTCGTTAAACCGATTATAATCAAACAATATTAATGGCCACCTTTTGATTAGAAAAGGTGATATTTTCTCTTTGTCAGCCTCCACTATCACTTGATCAGATAAAATTTTCACTAACGTTTTAAAAGAAGAAGGCAAAGTAATGGACGGCTTATTAACATTCTCCTCATTTTTTTCAGTATTAGTAGGAGTCTCAGGCTTATGCTTCTTATGTTTTCTTTTCTTGTTAGGTGACTTTAGCTCACTCCTAAAAGATTTTTTCTTATCAGATAACTCTAATGATAGTTCTTCTAGTTCTTCTCGAGGACCTTGAATGAACGTCCTTGAATCATTCCACTTAGTAGCGATGAGAGAAGGATTCCTCCCGTAGCATGCCACCATGGCATAGCCGAAGAAAAGAATTTGAAAACTGAAGAGAAAAAATTCTCCTCTTCTATCCCTTTGTAAGGGAACATCATTTTCCACCCGTGAACAAAAAATTTTCGTCATTTTGACAAAAAGAATTTGTCCGCTCAACCATCCGGCTGCGGTACTCAGCAGAAATAAAAAGTTTCCGCTATATCTGAATAGCATCAGATTGATTAATCGGGTATAGATAGATTTACCGAAAAGGGCGGGGTTTAGCAGTTGTAAAGCGACTCCAATAAAAAATTCTACCGCCGGATTTTGAAGCCAAGGGTATCTCCGAATCAAAGATCTTTGAAAAATAAGAAAAAATAGAACGGGAACAAGCATGATTGTCATCAAATGGGGTTTCCAAATACTCGCATAAATAGGCGCTACGTATATGGATGAGAAGACCACCAGTTGTGCCACAAAAGAACCACTAAGAACAAAATTCCCTGCAGGAACAATTTTTCTGTTGTCGATGACTTTATTCTGAATTAACATCGATCGAATAAAATACATCTGGGCCGGGCCAATTGGCAATGTTGCTAAAAAACCATAATAAACCCCAAATAATAGAATCGGTGTCGATCCCTGAACCCACGGTATGATGTAATGATACATAGTGTTTAGTGTTTCTCCTTATATTAATAATATGTTGTTGTTTAGAATAAAAATAAAAAAAAAAMGTAGAATCGGTATCGATCCCTGAACCCACGGTATGATGTAATGATACATAGTGTTTCTCCTCTCCTTATATTGTTATCTATATTCTATTGTTATTTAGAACAAATAACAATAGAATCGGTATCGATCCCTGAACCCACGGTATGATGTAATGATACATACCATACCGTGTTTCTCCTCTCCTTATATTGTTATCTATATTCTATTGTTATTTAGAACAAATAACAATAGAATCGGTATCGATCCCTGAACCCACGGTATGATGTAATGATACATACCATACCGTGTTTCTCCTCTCCTTATATTGTTATCTATATTATATTTGTTATTTATTAATACAATAATTCATATTGATAATTATTCATTTTTTATATTGAATATGACAATTTTTCAATGGAAGTAGATTACTAACCTATTTCATTTCTATTTCATGGAATATTTAGAAACTGTCTTAGATAGATCATTAGATAACACTCCAAATCTATATACAGAGATTAACGACAACATCGAATCTACTCCCTAACTGTATTACATAGATCAATACATTACCATAGATCATTTTTGGTATATGACTTATCTCATATATGTGTCCTACCTGCCGAATCTCCTCAACCAGAATCTAAACACGATGATTATATGTCTTATGTTATGTTAATCAACATATCCAAAATTGACTTATTAATAGAAAATAATAGAACAATAAAACATATATTCTATCCGATCCACTTTATGTTCATCAACATATCCAAAATTGAAAACATATATTCTATCCGATCCACTTTATGTTCATCAACATATCCAAAATTGAAAACATATATTCTATCCGATCCACTTTATGTTCATCAACATATCCAAAATTGACTTATTAATAGAAAATAATAGAACAATAAAACATATATTCTATCCGATCCACTTTATGTTCATCAACATATCCAAAATTGACTTATTAATAGATAAATAATAGAAAATAAAACATATATTCTATCCGATCCACTTTCTCTTCCACTATTGAACTAAATTCTATTACAAATATTCGATGAAATAGAATTAGCTTCTTGAATGCCTTGATGGTGGAATGGTAGACACGCGACACTCAAAATGTCGTGCTAAACAGCGTGGGGGTTCGACTCCTCTTCAAGGCATACAAAAACAATCTTATTGTTTAGATAGATTCTAATTGCATCTATTCTTGAATTACAAGAAAAATTGGTCATTTCAAAAAATCCGAATTTTTAAATTGAATAATCATACTATTAAAAATTTATCAATTCGGATTTTTTGAAAAAGTTTTGAAGGCAAAATTCGGACCGATCAAATTTGAACAAAATGAATGAAAGATCTAGGCTTTTTTATTTAATCCTTCCGCCAATAAACAATCAATGGCATTCGTAGAAAGCCATTTTGTTTTTAATAATGTATCGATCATTTGTTTAAATAACATTCTATTAGAGAAGAATAAATTTGATAAATAATCATAACTTTCGGATAGAGTTTTATAAGTAAGAGATTCATTAGATAATAAATCTATATTTTCCCTTTCTCCCTTGAGCAAACGTTGTTTAAATTTATCATCCCGTGTTTTTTCACGGAACCAACATTCATTTATCACCGATTGGCGATAAGGTAATACACGTCTCAATCGGATACCAATTTCTTGAAAGCGTTTGAAATCTTCAAAATTTTCTTTTTCTTCCATTTTAATATTAAGAGGTAAATCGTTATCATTAGTCTGAATTTTTATTCCTAGGGCTATATTTCTCACCTTTTTACGCTTTCGAATAGCCCTCAATGTTGTTTTAATACTGATATTTAGCTTTCTTGTTGAAGAATAAGTAAGATAAATGCTCTTCACAAGTTCTTTAGAAACAAAAAGTTCTCTTGGTTCAAAAGAAGAGTGCTTATTGCTTAAGCGAATACTCACGGGATCCCAAAGAAATCGACGAGCTAGACAGATTACTGGTGTATTTAAAGGTTTATACTCCATTGCATACTCTTCTGTATCAAATTGATATATTCCCATCCTTTCAAACTTTTTGTATAATAATTTTGCTTCCCATAAAGCAGCTGTCTTTCTTTCTATAATATCGTCCTTCTTATCATAAACAGGCCGGAAGTCGGGGCGAGACATTAGAAATTTCTTCCAATATAAGCTAGAAAGACGGGTCGGTCTTTCTTGAAACCCTCCAAACAGGTGAAGATAATCCAATAATGGATTTTCTATTGTTATATCTTTTATATGCTCAAATCGATTGCTGCGAATAAAACTAAAACGCCAGGTCCTAGAATCACCAACTATAGGAGTTTCGTCCTCTTCCCCGTAGGAATTTCTTAATTCTTTAGATAAAACGATTTTATCTAGTATAGAAGATAATCCTTTTTGCATCATATCTTTTTTGAACTGAGGAGCAATTGTTATGTAATCAGAATTGCCCCGATATATTGGCAACGATGGAAATTCTTCCAGAAGACCCTGTAAGAGACTCGAAGCTAGAATGAAATCATTTTCAATGAAAGGATCAAAAGGATTATCCCAATTCTCTCCATTTGATAAAAACCAACAATCTTGCGCTACTGATCCGGCCAAGCAACCCAAAATATGATAGAATACGGTGAACTCTTTCGCAACTGTTCCGGCAATTGAAGGTTCTAAATACCATTGATGCAAATAGTGTGCCCTTCGACCCTCGAAATCTAGATTAAGCCTTATAGAATTTTTTAAATACGTTAGTTTATTTTGTATAATGGCTTTTCCTATCTTATAAGGAAGTCCTTTAAAAAATTCACTGAACTTCAGATTATAATTGCAAGGACCCCAATTTAATCTATACAAAGCTACTCCAATTATATCATTGTCTATAGCTGAAGTATTTTGGCTCATGCTAATTCGAAATATGTCATCAGCAAGTTTTGCTAGATCTCGCGTAGTAAAGCCTTTGGTAGTCAATCCAAATTCATCATAGCAGTTCCATTCTTTTTTCAAGTAGAGCCCTTTGTTACGTAAAAGCAAAGGAAATTCTTTTTCTCGATATGGGGCAGGCAACTTTTTAGTATTGATAAATGTATCGAATCTTCGTTTACTACGAGGAGGACTTATTAGAACTGGATCAATTTTTTTTGGAATCTCAGTTGAGGCAATAACAACAATATTTTGTTTGATGGTGGTTTCTTTTTCACCATCAATCGAATTATATGGATCCCCAAGGAGTTCTACCAATAATGCAATAAGATAAAAGTAATCATTCAGTTCATGAATGCTTGGAATCCATATGACGCAAGGAGACATCAATTTTGCCAATTTGAGTGCAAATACGAATTGGATTACTCTTCTCGAAAAATACTCTGGAGGGTTAGGATTATTCACTCGATCATACAAAAACTTATGAGGTTTTTCATCATAGTACTCCTTCTCATCTATCTCTTTTGGCCTGCCTGACCAGCCGAGAGACCTGAGGATATTTTCATGCTCAAGGTATGATTGTTTAGCTGAAGATGTATACTCGAGTTCATAGCGAGACAGAAGTTTTTGCTGCCTCAAAAAACTTTTAGGAGATATTCTTATTAAAGGTAAATAAGAATCTGCTGCTAAACTTTTAGCCAAGTAGGATCGTCCAGTTTCCTTAGGCCCTATCAATAAAATTCGATTCGAAAAGGACGGTACTGGGTAGAGCGGGTAAAATCTCACGTGGTCATATAAGAATGAGCGAATTGGGACGGAAGTCATCTTCTGATAAAAAGCAGCGAAGATCGGCATTTCTGCTAAAAACAATGAATTTAATTCGGAATTCATTAAGCCTATTCTATGAGTTAGGCCTCTCTGAATAAATTCAGCTAAATATCGAAAGTAAAGAAGTCCTGGCTGTTCTTTTTTTTCAAATTCATGAAAAAAACCAATAGGGGGGGTTAATTTCGATTCAAATTGAGAGATTTTTTCTTGTAGTAAAAACAATCGATTTTCTCTCAAAAAAAAGTCATCCACTTCAAATTCGTACAAAATTGTTTTTATAAGTGAGTTATATTTCCAGCATTTTAGAAAACGCGGCCACAACCATTGAATATTTTTGACATACCAAATTTTCAATAGTAGTAATAATCCTATATCATCAGGATCCGAGTCCAGCTCGATATAGTCCACAAATGTAAGCCAAGAACCATACCAACTTAAATTAGAAAAATTTCTAAGCCCTTTATAAGATCTAATCAGTTCTCCTACTCTCTCAAAGCAGGAGGGATTATACTGCAAAATTCTGATGAGATAGAAGTTCCTATAGAACTCAATCAACGCTAAAAGAATTATGGAGAAACTATAAAAGAAAAACCCAATGAAGATATAAAGAAAAATATCGTATTCCCGAACATTTTGTATATATTTCCATACATCAAATGATATTTGGAGATCTTTTCCCCGAAGTGCGTATCTAAGTATGTCTTCATTTGTTTCTTGCAGTATTTTGTCAATATTCCAGCGGGATAACATAAGATTGAATATAGGGAGAATTTCATCATTCCATATCGGGAGAATTTGATCATTTAATATAGGGAGAATTTGATCATTGAATATTATGAGAATTTGATCATTCAATATTGTGATAATTTGATCAATTTTATCTCTAAATTCCCACTTTAGAACTTTCCAAAATTGATGACAAAGTGCCCACAAAATATTCAAATTGTGATTCCAATTTTGCCTAATATTGCCCGGGATTGATACCAACTGATTAATATTATTTATTGGTATTATTTCTGTTATTATTTCTATTTCCGAAAAAAGAGTAAAAAACATATTTTTAGTATATTTCCACCCTGTGGAAGTAAAAAACCACAACCATGACTTATGTGTTTGAAACAAACCCCATTTCTCAAAATGACTATTTATTTTGATTTGATCAAAAAGAATATTGATTTTCTTTTGATTAAAAGAAATTATTCCAAAACACTTTAGTTTTGAAAACACTAACTTTAGTTTTTCTTTATCAAAAAAGTCACCTATGGATTTGAATTCCATAAACTCTTCGTCTTCCATAAAGTCACCTATAGCTTTGTCTTCATCTTTTACTGTTGAACTATATTTTGCTTTTTCTGCAAATTGATTCATTCGCAAAGATATTTCGGACAATAGATCATCTTGATAAGATTGAGTTTGAATAAGATCTATGTTTGAACTAAAACTATTTTGAGAATACTGGCTAGAGGTCTTTTCTTCTAAATCTGAACAAAAAGGATAGCAAGAGTTTTTGTCAAAATTGACAATTTGTAGGCTTATTAAAGGAGTTCTAGAAATATCTTCAATCGAGAAATTGATATTTCTACGAATAATAGAATTCAATTTATCAAAGAAATTAGACGATTTATGCAAATCATGAATTAGCACTTTGTCACATAAATATTTATCCAATAATATATTGACTTGTGATTTTATGAGTGAGATAGTTTCTTTCTCTGAGTACATAGCTCTCATTTCGCTAATAGACGAAGAAACCAGATTGTTAGGAATGAAAACTAAATTGAATAATTGTCCATATGTTACATTCTTATTTTTGATATGAATCCTTCCCATGTAAGAAGCCAATCTTTTTTTATAAAAAAGACGAGGACGGTGTAAATAATCTAAAAATTCAAAGGTATTTGCTTTGTCAAAAGCAGTTCTCAATGAATTTTGATTAGAGAGTTTTAAAGGATTCAACCAATTGTCTTGATTATCAAATATTGCCGAAAGACCCACGTTATTAAATAGTTCCAATAATTCCATGTAATTTTTTCCATTATCAAAGAAGTCAATAATAAATTCAATTATCGGTTTTTTCTCATTTAATGTTTGTTTAGATTCAAGATTAGGAATTGATTTATATTTTGTGCTTTCATTAAGCTTGCCCCAAACATTTTCATTAAGCTTGTCCCAGAGAATCTTCGAATGATTCATTTTCTTCGAGATCACCCTATCAAGTTCACATTCACAAATTTCATTGGAATCCCCAAACCAACCCCAATGTTGACTAATCGATAATTCAATTGGATCTAACACTCTCTTTTTTAAATTGTTTTGTTTGGAAATGGACAAGAGATATTCTATTCTTTGTTGAAAGTATTCGATCTTTTTGGATAATACAAAAGTGTTTAAAAAATTTGGATTTCTAATCTGAACAGGTCGAAAAATAGGGCGATCCAAACATTCTTTCTGACGCATTATCCAACTTGATGAATGCTGGTTAATTGCATCTTGCGTTACATTATTCAAATTGCGACTTAATATTTTGAGAAAATAGATGAATTCCAAAGAGTATCTTTGTAATTCCATATAGTATTTATGGAATTCCACATAGAAATATCCCAAATAGTTATGTAATTCCAAATAGTATTCATCCAATACTTTTTGTGATTCCAATTTATTCTTATTCACTACTTTCTGTAATTCCAAAGAGTATTTATGGAATACCAAAGAGTATTTAGTCAATAATTCCAAATAGTATTCATGAAATACCAAAGAGTATTTATCGAATGTCTTATCTAATTCTAAATAGTACTTATTCAATACTTTCTGTAATTCCAAATAGTATTCATGAAATACCAAAGAGTATTTATCGAATGCCTTATCTAATTCTAAATAGTATTTATTCAATACTTTCTGTAATTCCAAATAGTATTTATTCTTATTCAATACTTTCTGTAATTCCAAAGAGTATTCTTGTAATTTCAAATAGTATTTATTCTTATTCAATACTTTCTGTAATTCCAAAGAGTATTTATTCTTATTCAATACTTTCTGTAATTCCAAAGAGTATTTTTGTAATTCCATATAGTATTTATGGTATTCCAAAAAATAATACTTCTGGAACGATTTTAAATCCTTTAATATAAAATCCTTTAAGAAATATTCATTCAAATCAGATTTTGATACAACAGGTGCCAATACGTTCTTCAAGAAATCGAATCTCATAAATGCTTTTTCAATTTCAACATGCTCGTTAGCTTGAATCTTGTATCTACTCAATATTTTATTCAATATTAGTTGTCTAGTGTTATCATCTTCTGATGTTTTCTTTTTTTCAAAAATATTGAGTACCCGAAGGAAAGAATCATGCGTTAATTCATCTCTGGAATTGAAGAGGGAATTGAAGGACTTCAATAAAGTCTGGTTGAATAAATGTAATTCATTCACACGATCATCGATATCTAGGTCAATTTCATCATTAGGGTAATAGAGATTAGGCTTAGTTATTGATAAAGTCAATTGATCTGTTATTTTAAGAACAAATTTTTTTAATTGGAAATCATCGTTTAATGCTAATTGTTCTTTTTTTTGATCACAAGATGAGGGAGATCTTGAATATGAATTCGATTTCATAAATCGAATACAATTGAATTGGTTTATATAGTCTTTTCTGATGTTCCATTCGCGATCTGGTAAAATATCATAATTGACAGAAGGATTCTTAAGAAATTTTTTAACCTTCCATAGATCAACAATTCTATTCTTTTCTAATCCCTTGAAATATTGAAAAGCATCTTGTCGCTCTTTCAACAATTTGAATTTTTCACTCGGTTTATTGCTATAATTAATACTTATACATGATTCATCTATTAACAAAGGATCAAACAACGTTTGAAAAACTTCCGTCTCTGAAAAGGGAAAAGATTCTCTTGCTTGATCTGATTCTTCTTGTAATATTTTTTCTTTTTTTTCTTGTTCAAAAGACAAGAACTCCAATCTTTTCTTTTCCTCCTCATGGAGTTTCCTTAGTCTTCGTAGACTTTCTTTGTAGCTTTCGACTTCTTCAACTCTTCGTTTTCTTCTCATCTTTATGATTTCTTCTGGTTCTGAAGAAATAGCAAATTCTTTTTCTGCTTGAACTAGTTCAACTTCTAGTTGTTCGAGTTTGTGTTCTGCTTCCTCAATAACTTTGCTTCGATTATCACCAAGTAATGACTCCCGCCATTCATAAAGGTTTTCAGGTTCTGTTTCAGGTTCCCAATATTCTGGAATTGAATTAAAAGATGAATCAATCTCCCATTCGATGCCATTAGATTCCTTCTCCAAAAGGCTTTCCCAACTTGTTGTTTCTTCTGATATTCTATCATTTTTCTGATTCAGATTTGTTTTAGAACTCGATAAAATCCAAACATGTTCTTTTGGATTGAGCAAACAACGTTGATATCTCTTTCGGACTTTTGGCAAAAACAGAAAACGATGCGGAACGAACAACAAATTTTCCTTTCTAGCTCTAGCTCCAAAATGTTGTACAGCCGGAACCGGAAATATCTTCATGAAATTATATTTTGATGATTTGTTTCTTTCAATTAATCGAATATTCAAAAAATAGAAAAGTAATGGTAATGCTATTATTATTACAGCTTTTATTGCTTGACCTTTTAAGATAAATATACGTATATCCCGTATAAGTAATGTATTAAGAATCCGAAAATCAAAAAGCTTAACAACACTTTCTCGACCAGAAAATATTTGACTTAGCAATCTCACCAAATTGGATTCGTTCCATGGAACGAATATTTCCATCATGTAATCTTTCAATTTCGACTGAACGCTAAAGGACCACATTATTTCTCGGTTTTTTCCGATAGGGTCCGTAGACCACGAATTTTCACGTTTTCTCATATATTCTTTTTTTTTTTTTATTTATTTTGTAAGATAATATAGTGTAATTATTACTTATTAAATTGAATTATAATAAGAAAGAGGTAGTCAATACAAGTTATTAAACTATTGTACAATTTGCCAAAAAAAGTTTCTTGTTATTTCTATAAAAGAGAAATAGAATTGAATTGGTTACCATATTTATTATAATGAAATTACTTTACCATAGCATCCATGGCTGAATGGTAAAAGCACCCAACTCATAATTGGGAAGTCGCGGGTTCAATTCCTGCTGGATGCATAATAAACAGTTATTACACTCTGTTTTTTAGATGAAAGAATCGCAGCAAGTTTATCTCGATTCAATTCAGTATGGAGATTAGATTATCTTCATCCCTGTTTTGTAATTCTTAACTTCTATTTAAAAGAGAAGTTAAGAATTACAAATATTTTATTTACACATGTTTGAACGACTTTTTCTCAGATAGAAGATCTATATTTTGTTTTGTGTTTTGGTACAAAATGAACTTCTAATTGAATGATCAAGTTGATTTTGTAATTAGAAGTTCATCTGATAATAGCCTATTCCCTGTGATTTTAAGAATATGAATAGAAGGGCAATTCTTCCTTTTTTTTACAGTTAGTGAAAATTCTATTAAAAAAATCAATCTCTAAAATAATGTATCCTGGGCAATTGCAACAATTGGATTCATTATTATTCCCAATAAAGTAGATGCTATTACAGATATAATCATACTAAATTCGATATAATTTTTTGAGATTGAAGAAGATAATCTATAATTTTGCACGTAGGGAGTTATTTCTTTTTTTCTTTCAGTCATTAATAACTTAATTATTTTAAGATAATAATATGTGGAAATAGCACTCATAAAGAGTCCTATCGAAACCAATAAATAGGAGCCTGCTTGCCATCCACACCAAAATAGATAAAGTTTTCCAAAAAAACCTGCTAATGGAGGAATCCCTCCTAGAGATAGCAGACATAAAGATAAAGACAGAGCTGAAAAAGGGTCTTTCGCGTATAATCCTGCATAATCCCGAATGTTATCTGTTCCTGTACGTAGACTGAATAATATAATACAAGCAAAAGTTCCTAAATTCATAAAAATATAGAGCAGCATATAAGTTATCACACTTGCATATCCGTTATTTGGGTCTTTATCAATTATTCCAATAAGGATATATCCAATTTGACCTATCGATGAATATGCAAGCATACGTTTTATACTTGTTTGAGTAATAGCAATTAAATTTCCTAATATCATGCTAAGAATAGCTGATATTTCCAAAAGAAGATGCCATTCGTTCAATGAGAAATAAAAAATAATATCGAAAATTCTAGTGACTAAAGCTGAAGTAGCTACTTTTGAAATAACAGAAATAAAAGCAACGACTGGAGTGGGGGAGTTAGAGTCGAAAAGAGTAATTCTCCCTTCTCTCATTCAGAACCGTGCATGAGACTTTCTTCTCGCACGGCTCCTAAGTGATAAAAAAATTTGCAGAATCATTTGATTCTCTTTTTTTTTTTATTACCTTCCTCGTGTATGTATAAGATTGAATATATTCAATTGATAGAAAGAATAACTAATCCTTAACTTCGCGAGGAATCCTTACTCAGTGGTTATTATACCATCTAATATAGTATGTAAATCATTTTTTTCTTCTTTTTTTAAGTTCAGTTATGAAAGAGTTAAAAAGAAAAAATAGAAACCATCTGATTTAAATCGTTCTTAATAGTCATGAGATGCTCATCTTAGGGTAATCTTTTTGTCGACGGATGCCTTCTTTTTTACACTCGTAGTTTCTGAAGAATGAAAACTTACTATGTAGCATCTACGTTAAGAATAAAAGTACACGTCAATCTGATCCTTTGTTCAAAACTACCCGTAATAATTCATTTGTAAAAGTTATTTATTGTATTGGGGTGGTGTAGTGTGTTAATTCAATCAAACAATTGAGTTTGTTTCTTACTTTGCTTTACCTTAATTCAATTCAAATTTTTGGTAAAAGTGATGTCTTAGTCCAAATGGGAATAACAATCTTTTTTTCACATGTCTATAGAGTTTTTATAAATAGAAACAAACATCTCTAAAAAAGATATTGTATGTAATAATTTATCAAACGAATCGCACTCCTTCATATACATCGGGGGTCCATTGATGAAAAGGAACTAAAGAAAGTTTGAATGCAATTCCTACCGTTACAGATAGAAGTGCAATCCAAATTCCTGGAGAGTTGTACATTTGTGTATTTATAAGACCATTGGCTATTTCTTGAATTTCAATCTCACCTCCGGATAGACCATATAGCCAAGAAAGACCATAAGCAAGAATGGAAGAACTTGTTCCACCCATAAGTAAATATTTCATAATAGCCTCATTAGACCGAACATCTCTTTTGGTATATCCAGATAATAGATAAGAACATAGACTTAAACATTCTAAAGATACGAAGATAGTTGTTAAATCATTAGCACCACATAAAAACATTCCTCCTAGAGTAGCTGTTAATATGAATAACAAAAACTCTGTTACAGCCATTTCTGTACATTGAATGTATTCCACGGATAGAGGAATACACAAAGTGGAACATAATAAAATAAGAAACCGAAATATTTTATTAAAATTGTTTGTTTGTAAATTGCCAAAAAAACTGATCGTGGGTTCTTCTCTCCATTGAAATAACAAAAAAGTTATGCTTAGCACTAAACTTGTTAAAGAGATGAAATAAAACCAAGTTGTCTTTTTCTGATCAAAAATGACATCGATTACTAGAAGAAGAAATAGGCCGAAAATCAGGATGCATTCTGGGAAAATGGAACTTCCATAGAAGAGAAGCAAATGAAATTCTTTCATAAAAATAAATGATTTTAAAATTCAAAAAATGCATTTTTCATTTTGTCCGGATCATTACTTACTAACTTCAATTAATCTTCGAGCAACATTTTATTTATAATCTCCTTATTATCATATCATTATATCTATGATTTCTTTTTCATTCTTCTTTTCCTTTCGTTTTCGTTTCAATAAAATTTGTATCAATTTTGAGAAAGTAAGTTTTCTTTTATTGATCAAAGTGGAATAGATATCTATTTATACTAGTTAGTGGATTAACGGTAATGCGCAAAAGCTTTATTGGATTCTGCCATTTTATGGATCTCTTCCTTCTTGCGTATAGCATTGCCTTTCTCTCTGGCAGCATCCATTATTTCGTAACTTAATTTGAATTGCATATTTGGACCAGAACGTTTTCGGGATGACTCTAATAACCAACGAATCGCAAGTATTTTTCCTTTTTTCTCTTTTATTTCAATGGGAACTTGATAAGTGGATCCACTTACACGTTTTGATTTTACTATCAATTTGGGAGTTAA